GGAGCACAAACACAGGTTAGGAAGCAAAAAACATAAGAATAAAAAAGAAATGACAGTAATAGCAATAAAAATAATGAATATAGTAATAGGAGGAGGGATATTAGGAGTAATATTAATGAATAAAATAATGCCGAAACAAGAAACTCAAAGAATATTTTTATTAGGAATCCAAGTAATATTATTAGTATTAAGTGGAGTCATGTTAATAGGATTTGAAGGATCGGATATAATAAATAAGATTAGCCCATATATTAGTATGGTAACTGTGTATAGTAATAATGCCAATATAAATATTGGTTATAACGTAGATGGAATAAGTGCAATATTTATAGTATTAACAATAGTATTAATATTAAGTTGTATTTTAATAAGTCTAAGAGTAATAAAAGAAAAACAAGAAAAACAATTTCACATAATGTTATTAATAACAGAAATATTAATAATAAATTTTTTTGCAGCAACCGATTTAGTACAATTATATATCGTGTATGAAGCAAGTTTAATCCCAATGGTAATAATGATAGGAGTATGGGGATCAAGAACAGAAAAAAAAATAGCAGCATTTCAAATATTAATTTATACCTTAATTGGTAGTATTTTCATGTTAATGTCAATTGGATTATTATATAGTACACTAGGAACAACCGATTATATCTTAATTAGAGAATATATTGAAGTGTTACCAGAAAATGTACGAAAAATTATTTTTATCGGATTTTTTATCGGATTTGCAGTAAAAATTCCAATAGCACCATTACATTTATGGTTATTAAGAGCACATGTAGAAGCACCAACTGCGGGATCAGTTTTATTAGCAGGAATTTTATTAAAATTAGGAGGTTATGGATATATTCGATATAATATAGGATTATTTCCAGATTTATGTGAATATTATTTCCCAATAATAGGGGGTATTTGTTTAATATCAATTTTATATACAGGAATAGCAACCTTAACGCAATTAGATGTAAAAAGAATTGTGGCATATTCATCAATTTCACATATGAATGTAATTGTATTAGGATTATTCAGTGGAGTATTACAAGGATTAGAAGGAGGAATCATTTTAATGATTGGACATGGAATTGTATCAGGAGGTTTATTTTTATGTATTGGAGTAATATATGATCGATGTAAAACCAGAATTTTATATGCATATAATAATTTAGTTCATATGATGCCGATTATGGCAATATTATTTTTTTTATTAGTATTAGGAAATATAGCATTTCCGATTACGAGTAATTTTGTAGGAGAATTATTAATTTTTATTGGATTAATAAAAAAAAATATAATAATAGCCTTTTTTAGTGCATTAAGTATGATTATAACTGCAATTTATTCATTTTGGTTATATAATCGAATCTTTTTTGTAAATGAAATTATAACGAGAGAAGCAAATGAAGGAATCCAGATGGAAGTGAATAAAATGACAATAAAAGAAGGTGGTATAAATAAAAAAGTAACAGAAGGTGAAATAATAGGTGAGCTTGAATATCCACAGTATATAAAAAAAGAATCAATGAAATATAGTGATGTAAATATTTTTGAATTTGTAAGTATTGGATTAATGGTAATATTAATGTTAATAGTAGGAATGAAACCAAGTTTAGTCGAAGGATATATCGCAATAAATTGTTTAGAATTAATAAGTAAATAAAAAATGGTGTGTTTATTTGAAAATCTTATGAATATGATAAAATATAGTATATATATATTACCATTAATAATATTAATAGTATTAAGTATTAGTATAAAAAAAGATGTACAACGAGTACATATAATTATACAAAGTTTAAAATTAACATTAATAGTAATAATGATAGTAATAGGAATTGAAGAAAGTATATATGTGAAATTAAATGGACATTTAATTAAAACTGAATTAATAAAATTATTTGAATATCTATTATTAGGGGTCAGTTATATGATTATAAAAATGTTTGAGGAGGGAGTAACAGAAGGAAAAAAAACAAAAATAACAGATGAAGGTTTAATATTAATATATAGTAGTATAATAGGAATGTTAATAAGTATGGAAGCGCATAATTTAATAACATTATTTTTAAGTTTAGAAATATCAAGTATTTGTTTTTATATATTAGCGTTAAATAAAAATAGTAGAAAAGGAATAGAAGGAGGATTAAAATATTATATAATAGGAGGAATAGCAACTACGATTTTATTATTAGGAATAGTTAGTATTTATAAAAGTACAGGTAGTTTAATGTATACAGATTTATTAGTAATAGTAATGGAAAATACAGATGATTATCGAATACAAATGGGGATCGCATTAATAGTTTTAGGATTAATACTGAAATTAGGAATAGCACCATTTCATGGATGGTTAATCGATGTTTATGAAGGGGCAGGAATGTTAATGACATTTTATTTAACAATAACACAAAAATTAGTAACATTAATGGTATTAATAAATTTATATCAAAATTTAATAATTTATACAAATGCAATAATGTTTACAAATGGATTAATAATCTTAATATTAGTAACATTAGTAGTAGGAACAATCGGTAGTTTAAGACAACAGAAATTAATTCGATTTATTGCATATAGTGCGATTGTAAATAGTGCATTATTAATATTAATGCTTGCTGGAAGTATGTCTGAAGAATTAATGGTTAATAGTGTATATTATTTAATAAATTATATAATTGGATTAACTGTTTTAATGAGTTTAATAATGGGATTCTTAAGACTAAATGATAGAGGAACAATAGAAGATATCTATCAATTAAAAAATATGTGGGTAATAAATATGTTTGGAGCAATAGTATATATACTAGTATTAATGTACTTAGCAGGATTACCACCAATGACAAATTTTATTAGTAAAATATTAATATTATTACCATATATGGTATTAGGAAGAGTATACTTAACAATGTTAGCATTCTTTCTATCAGTAGGAGTAATGATATATTATATGAATTTAGTAAAAATAATAATAATAGATAAAGTACAAACACATGAACAAGGAGTAGCAGAATTAGAAATAACTTCCAAACCAACAAAAGGAGGACGTCGAATTGTGTTAGGAGTAATGTGGTTAATATTTTCTCAATTATATTTAGATGAAATATTAAATGTAATAAAAGTAATAGTAGCACTAATATAAAAATGAGCGAAATATTAAAAGATTTAAATATAAATGATAGAGAAAATGAAATTGGAGTAGCAATCCCAAAAGGAGAATTAATCCAAGTAAAAGTAAATAAAAAAGAAGAAATCCTAGGAAAAATTATAAAGCATAGAGGTAAATATTTTGCACTTGAAATAGGTAGAAAAAAATTAAAAGTTCAAGTAATGGTACCGAAACGAAGAGAACTAACAATTGATCTAATAAAATTATAAGATCTAAAAGAGTAAGTAAATTTCGAATACGTTTAAAAAAGAATTGTAAAGAAATAGAAAGTAAGTTAGTTGATTTTGTTTGTGAAGTAAAAGGTCAAAAGAATAAGGATGTTTATTAGATTTTTTACGTAGGCGAGTAGTCAATTTAATTCTTTTATTGTATCTGGATCAAAAGAGATCGATGACAAAACCCATTAAAGGAGAAAGTAAAAGAATGGGAAATTAAGAACCTAGGGTAAAAGAGAGTATTAATTTCTAAAACACTAAAAAAGGGACTCAAGAGCCGGACCAAAAAAATGACTAAACAAATTTAAAGAAAGAATCATGAAAAGATTTTTCGAAAATTTATTTAGCCAAACGGAGAGAAGTGTATTAAACACAGGAAAAAAAGTAGGAGCAGGAATAGCAGCAGGTGAATGGAAAAATACCGAATGGGGATATCCAATAGCCACACAAGAAGTAATTTTTTTAGCGAAGGTTTTTCAACCACAGCATGTAAAAAGACATCCATATCATATCGTAAGAGGAACAATAGCACCTTTAGCGGTAACATTACCATTAGCATTTTTTGTATTAAATTATTTTGGAGTAATTAGTTCAAAAATTGGATTTGTAATAGCCTTAAGTAGTTTTATAGGAGGATTAACAATATGGGCAATAAGTATAGTATTTGATAGTTTATATGATCAACAACATACATATGAAGTAAAAAGAGGATTAGTAATGGGAATGATGATGTTTATTATTTCCGAAATTATGTTTTTCTTTTCATTCTTTTGGTCATATTTTTATATTAGTTTATCACCAAATATTGCGATAGGATGTGTATGGCCACCATATGGATTAACAGTATATTCATATATGGGATTACCATTATTAAATACAGTATTATTATTATTATCAGGAGCAATTTTAACAGATGGATATACAATCTTAACAGAGCAAAAAGCGGTTCATGAAAATAATGAAAAAGTAATAGCAGTAGAAGAAGCATTTACAAATTTAATGAATTTATATACAAAAAAACAAAGTATAAATACTTTAACATTTGTAGATGAAAGAAGAGAAAAATTTTTTGCAAAAAATGATCAAAATGCAGAAAAAAAAGAAATAGCAATTTCAGCAGGAGTGAAAGAATTAAGAGATTTAGATTGGGATTTATATTTTTTTGAAAATCCACAAAATATGGAACCAAATTATAAAGCACCAACTGATTTATCAGTAATTGAATATGCATTAATAACAATTTTTTTAAAAAAAAGAAATAAAGTAATTAAAACCAGATTATATTTTACATTAGTATGTGCAGTAGTATTCTTATTTTGTCAAGGATATGAATATTATTTTGCACCATTTAGTATGAATGATGGTATTTATGGATCATTATTCTTTTTATTAACCGGATTTCATGGATTCCATGTATTAGTAGGAAGTATCTTAATTGGTATTATAACAATTCGATTTATTGTAGGAAACTTTGATCTTTTAAATGTAGGTACAAAATTTCAAATATTTAAAAATAAATCAACAGGATTTGCATGTACATTATTTTACTGGCATTTTGTTGATATTGTTTGGATATTTTTATATATTGTTATTTACTGGTGGGGAAGTAGATAATTTTTATTTGCGTAAGTGTAATCGAATATAAGACATGTTACGTACTCGACAAGCAAAAAGAAAAAAGGAATTTACTTTAAAGTTTTTAAAAACGAGTTTAACTAGAAAAAAAGTAACAATAGCGTTAAGAAAAAGAAAGATAAAATTATTGACTATGCGAAAAAGTCAAAAATTGGCGTTTCGAAAAGGTCAATTTAGAATAACAGATATTACAGGTGTATCATTACGAGGTGAAATTATAAAACAAATTATAAAACCAACGATTCATGCAGTGTTTGATGTGGCTGTTGAAGAAATGGATCATGACGTGGATGATATTGAGATTTTATTTATAACAAGAGAAGAAGAAGAAGAACGTCGACGAGAGGACCCAGATTTATATCGATTAGATGCGTGGGATAGAGAAGTGTTAAAAAAAACGTCGATGGATGAACATAATTATAAATCACCAATCAACTGTATTTATGAATATGATTATGATGTATTACAGCCAGTAGCTAATTTTGAAGAATTTTTTGAAATAGATTTTGATCATGTACCTTTATGGAAAGTGGATATCTATGGTGATTTTGCTTTTTATGGAAGTGATCCGTATATAAAAGAAACAAAAGAATATCCTGAAGAATATATCAGTGATGAAAAAAGAAGTGAAGTGGAATTAGATTATTTATTATATAATTCAACAAAATTAGAGCAACATAGACAATATATTATAAAAAATAAAGAACATTTTACGGATGTGAAACCACAAATTCTTGAAACTGGAGAAAGAGCAGAGCATTTATTAATGAAACGATTTTATTATAATAAGATTGATAACGTAATTGAACGAAAACAAGAAATTGAAGAAGAACCAATCTATACGTATATCAAGTTTGATTTTGGAGCAAAGTTAGATCTTCGAATCGCCCGATTGTATTATTTAAATTTTACAAGAATGGAACGAATGGATTTAGAAAATCAACAAAAATTGTATGAATTTGAAAAAGCAGCGCTTAAAGGGATCGCTTTTGATAATTTTATGATTTTATTCGGAGTATTTCTTATTTGGGCAACACATCCATATTTATATAAAAAAATCCCATGGAGAATTCGGTATTTTTTTGAGTTCCATCGTGATGAAGTAATTGAATATATTTTAATGATACCTCAAATTCCGAAAATTACATGGGAAGAAATTAAAGCATATTGGACTGGACAAGTTATGTTTACCGTAATTCCAACTTTTCAGTATGCATGGTCTTTCTTAGGGAAAAAGATCGATTTAGAAACGATTCAAGCATGGAAAATTTTAGCAAAAACCCTTAATGATATTTATTAAAAACAATTTTATAAAACAAAAAGGAAAAGAAACAATAATGAGAATGATAGAACAGAAGCAAAATAGAAAGGAATGCTTAATAAGTACATTGTACATATTAAAAAGTATAAACAGAGACAGTGGTAACAATGAAAAGTTATAAAAATAACATAACAATAAAAAGTTATAAAAATAATAAAACAATAGTATAAATAAAAATGAAATTATTAGAAATTTACGATAAGCAATTAGTAGAGCAAGAGGAAGGAGGATTCAGAGCAATCCTAACAAGATATTTAAACAAATGGATTTTTACAGTGGATCATAAACTCATAGGAACTATGTATATCACTTTTAGTATATTCGCTGGAATAATAGGAACCTTATTATCTTTAGTGATTCCAATGGAATTATCAACAGGAAACATGTTAGAGGGAGATTCACAACAATATAATGTGATTGTGACCGCACATGGATTAATAATGATATTCTTCGTGGTTGAAAAAAATAACAATTAAGTAAATACTCCATTTATGAAAACATAAAGTACGAATAATAACTTACGCCTAAGAGACCAAATGTAGGGAACTTAGAAGGTTATTAAAGAAAGTATAAAAAAGTTTTTGATTTGTAAAGGCATAGCCACGTAATTTCACTATATGCTGGAAACCCCTTAGAGCTTTTTAGACTAGCAGGGGTGTTTTGAGGGAAGAACACTTGTATGCAGTAACATTAAAAAGATTGGGCAATCAGCAGGAAACCAAACTAAAGCGAATTTAGGAGTAGGATCCTCAGAGACTATACGTGAAACATTGAAGAAGGTATGAAAATTCAATGAAAATAGAGTCCAGATAAATATGAAAATATTTATGTATTGCAGTATGCCAGCAATGTTAGGAGGATTTGCGAACTGGTTTTTACCAATTATGGTAGGAGCACCAGACGTAGCATTTCCACGATTAAATAACATTTCATTATGGTTAATTGTTGTCTCATTTGGACTATTACTTACATCATCATGTGTAGGAATAGGAGCGGGGACAGGATGGACAGTTTATCCACCATTAAGTATGATGGAATATCATCCAGGACATGCAGTTGATGTAGGAATTTTAAGTTTACACATCGCAGGAGCATCGTCATTAGTAGGAGCAATAAATTTTTTAACAACAGTATTTAACATGAAAATTGCAGGATTATCATGGCCAAAAGTATCTTTATTTGTATGGTCTGTAGTAATTACTGCAGTTTTATTAGTATTATCTTTACCTGTATTAGCAGGAGGATTAACAATGTTAATTACAGATCGAAATTTTGAAACAACATTTTTCGATCCAATAGGAGGAGGAGATCCTATATTATACCAACATCTTTTTTTAAACCGTTTTTAGGTACATAAAGTAAAATAATAGTATTATGATATTATTAATTGAAGAAAAAGAAGAAGAATTTGAATTTAAATTAGAATTATTTAAAACGAAATATAAAGAACGATATCCCTTAAGACAAGTACCATCTGATGATTTTTTAATCTGGTTTATAGGATTTGTTGAAGGAGATAGTTGTTTTCAAGTAAGTAATAGAAATGACTTATTATTTGTAGTAATACAAGGTATAGAGAATATAGAAGTATTAAACGAAATACAAAAAGTATTCGGATTTGGATTGGTAACAAGTCAAGGAATATCAAAACGAGTATGGCGATTTTGTGTTCAAGATTTATTAAATATAGAATTAATAATTTTATTATTTAATGGAAATATGATATTACCTACACGACAAGTAAGATTTAAAGCATTTTTAGATATATATAATAAAAAAATTGAAAAAGGAACAAAAGCAACAAAAAAAGGTATATTATTTCCTAATATACAATTAATAACAAGATACTTAGTTCCAACATTAAACAATGCGTGGATAAGTGGAATTGTTGATTCTGAAGGTTGTTTTTCAATATCAATAAAAAAAACTAGAAGTTATAATATAATATTTTGCATATCACAGAAAGGTGAAGAAAATATACCAAAATTAAGTAAATTTATACAATTATTTGAAATGGGTTATATACAACCGCATAGTCAAAAAAAGAATTATTCATATATCGCAGGAGGTGTTAAAAATCTAACTACAAAATTATTACCAAAACAATATTTTGAAAACTATCCAATGAAAACAACAAAACAAAAAAGTTATATATTATGGTTAAATTTAATAAATCGAATTAAAAACAAAGAGCATTTAAATCCAAATTTTACGGAATATTTAATAGTACAGGCAGGAGAAATTAATAATATAAGAAGAAAAAGTAAATAAAAATTAAGAAAAACAGGGGATGGTTTATCAGAAGATAAAGACTTATAAGGGCAGATGTAAAAAAAAGTAAGACCCAAGAATAAGAAAGAAAGACACAATAATTGTGCTTTTACCATTAACTCTAGTCTATGAATTAAGAAATTAATATTATAGGCAACATTAGTGAAAACGGTCAACAGGTTCCTAGCCCAAGACCGTCGGTTATAGAAAACATAATCGCGACAGACTGGTTCACTGATGGGTATTTAGTAATCGATTACAGTAGATGAAAATAAAATGCTTAATGTACAGTCGGATTCTTTAAACATAAACCAAATGTTTCACAAGGCAATCATTATTATTTTTATATAATATATAAGAATTGTACCTGGATTTTAAAGGAGGGATTATATTAAGAGAATAATATAATAAGATTTAAAATTTAAAGAATTGGGTTTTTTGGTCGAGGATGGCCCTTTATATATAATAATTAATAGATATTAATTATTATATCAATGCAACAAACTATATGCGGGAACGTGATTCTAGGAAAAGCAGAAACCACTAACTACTTTAATTATAAGTTCTGGAAACAGACCAATAAAGTAAAAATGTTAATGGCAGTAACCAATCCGCAAGTAACCAAAGCATTATAACATGTGAGTAGGAACTTCAGAGACTATACGTTTGTTATTACAATCACTAATAAATTTAAGCTGTGGGGGCATAAATTTATAAAAATAAAAGAAATAAAAGAACAAGATGACAATTAATGGAATTATTAAAAATCTAAAAAAAAATATAATAAAAACATTACTTACAGGATATCCTCAAAAAAAAGGATTTTGTGTAAAAGTTTATGGAACAAATTCAAAAAAGCCAAATTCTGCAATCAGAAAAGTGGTAATAGTTACAAAAAATATTAAAGAAAAAATAAATATTAATAATGGTAAAGCATCTGCATAATGAATTAAAGCTAAACCGTGAGCGGTACTTTAAATCAAAGTTGCACGAAAATTCAAAATGGGATGCGTGGCTAGCGGGATTAATCGACGGAGCTGGAAGTTTTACATTAAATAAAGCAGGTTATGCCAATTTAGAGATTGTAATGGAGCTTCGAGAGGTTGATTGTCTTGCTGAGATAAAACAACGATTTGGAGGCACTATAAAAACAAGAGCTGGTCTAAAAGCTGTACGTTATCGAGCGCATAGTTTAGTTGGAATACGACAAATAATAGCTTGTGTAAATGGGCATATTCGAATACCTAGACGACAAATACAGTTAGAAAAAATTTGTAAGCATTATAATATTAATTATAAATATCCAACAAAATTAACATCTGAAAATGGATGGATAAGTGGCTTCTTTGATGCTACAGGTACTATTCAATTGAAGGGACTTATACTGCGTGAGAACCGATATATTGACTATCAATTAATATTAATATTTAAGGAAAAAGTAAATACAATGTTAAATGAAATACAAGAGTGTTTCGGTGGAAACCTTAATATTGATCAAAGTTCAGGTGGAAGTTTTACATTATCTTATAAAAGTCAACAGCAGTTGTTGGATTTTTATGATTATTTTAAAAAGTATCCAGCAAGAAGTAGTAAAAAACATAATATTTTATTAATACCACAATTGTATGATATTCAAAACGAATTAAAATATATTAAAAATGTGGAATTAAAACAAAAAATATGTAATCAGTTTATTTCTAAATGGTATTATAACGATAAAGAATTTTATGAAAATGAAATATCAGATGGTCAGGAAAGTAAGTAAATTTAATAAAACGAATGAAAGAAGACGAATTAAAAGAAATACTAAATAGAGAGCAAAATCAATTTAGGTGGAATAGCTGGTTAGCTGGATTATTAGATAGTTGTGGTAATATTATGTTGTCTAAAACGTATGTATATGGTAAGATAGAAATAAAGCTTCAGCGGCAGGACCATGAATGTTTTGAAAATATTAAAATAAAATATGGAGGATCTGTAAAAGTCTGCCGAACAGGTATCCGATATAGATTAAAACATCAAGAAGGATTAAAAAATTTATTAGAAGATATTAATGGACATTTAAGAATACCTGTAAGATTATATCAAGTACGAGAATTATGCAAAAAGAATAATATAGAACTAAAGCAACCAGACAACGCAATACGTTTAGATAATGCGTGGATCTCTGGATTTTTTGATGGAATAGGTTCTATAGTAATTAATCAAACAACATTAGAAAATAAAAAACAGTTAGTTATAATATTTAATCAAAAGACAAATCAAATATTATTAACACTTCAACAACTTTTTGGAGGTAAAATTTATATCAATACAAATAAACAAAGTGGAATGTATAAGTATGCTCTATATTTTACAAAAAAAGTGGAAATTTTACAATTATATGATTATTTTAAAAAATTTCCATCAAGATCAGATAAAAATAAGAGAATATTATTAATTGCACAATATTATGATTTACAAACTAAATTGCGTTTGGTTGAGAATCAAAAATTATGGAATCAGTTTTTAAATCAATGGGAATATCACATAAGTGATGAAATACAAAGTAAAGCACTTTTAAAGGCCGTAAAAACGGAGAAAAAAAGTAAAGGACTAAACAGCAAATAAAATAGTAACGAGGATGCAGATAAAAAAGAATAAGAAAGAAATAAAAAATAGCCCTAGCGTAAAGTTAGAGAAGAATTTTTGAATCTTTCACAAGATAATTCACTAGGGAACAAGGTCTCTCATCCCATCCAAAAAAGGAGAGGCAAAAGAAGGATAACGAAAACTCTATTTGATGAAAAACGAAAACTAAAGGAGATACTTTAAAGCTATATTGAAGAGAATCTTATTAAATACTTGAAACTAAAGCCTGGGAGAAAACTAAAGCCCCCACAGCTAAAGTAAAAATGATTGTAATAAAGAGATAGTCCAACAAGAGCATCCAGAAGTATATATTTTAATACTACCAGGATTTGGAATCATTAGTATTATAATATCTCGATATAGTAATAAAGGAATCTTTGGAGTAAAAGGAATGATATCAGCAATGAGTGCCATTGGATTTTTAGGATTTTTAGTATGGGCTTACAGATGATGGGCCCCTCATATCGTGAGATAAGAGTAAATAATTTCGCTATATGCTGGAACAGTTCACTAAAAAGGTTAAGAAGTACTTTTATAAGTAAAAATCTACTTAACGGAACTCAATCAGCAGGCAATCGTGATCAGAATGTAGTGAAAAACTACTCAACGAGCGCCTCAGAGACTATACGCGAAAAATCTTTTAAATTTACGAATTTTTATAATGATTATTGTAGAAAGTATGGTAAATGTCAGATAGATGAAAAATGGTTAGAATGGTTTATAGGATTTGTTGAAGGAGATGGTTCAATCTATATTGATAATAAAAAAAGTAGATGTTATTTTGTAATTCGACAAAAAGAAATTAAGATATTAGAGGAAATTCAAAAGACACTTGGATTTGGAAATGTAAAAAGTATTGGTGAATCTTGTCCAAAATATATAGTAACTGATAAACAAAATATTATATTATTAGCACATTTATTTAATGGCAATATAATAATAGCGCATCGACAACAACAAGTAAGCCAATTAATTACTTTAATAAATAATTTAAAATGGGATTTAATAGAAATAGATAGAAGAATACTCGAAGTAGATTTAACAACTAGGTGGTTAAGTGGATTTACAGACGCAGAAGGATGTTTTAATATTACAATTCAAAAACGACAAGAAGTAAAATTGGGATATAGAGTGCGTGCAAAATTTATCTTAGATCAAAATAATGGACAAGTGTTATTAAAACAAATTTGTACCCTTTTTGGATATGGTCGAGTATATTTACGTTATAAAGATCGGACAATATATCGATATTTAACAGATTCGTTTAAAAGTTACGAGAAAATTATAGACTATTTTACACAAAATCCCTTAAAAACAAAAAAAAAACAATCATTTGAAAACTGGCAGTTAGTATATAAAAAATTACTACAAAAAGAGCATTTAACAGAACATGGATTAGAAGAAATTAGGAATTTAGCAACAAAAATTAATATAATCCAGAGTAAAGTAAAAAAACAGGGAAAATCATTAAAAAAAAAATAAAGTAGATTTAAAAGATTATGATATAGTCCGAACCTATCCGTGAGGGTGGTTTATTCGGGAGAATAAATCTATAAAGCAGAAGCTTTATAGAAAAGAAAGAGCATCACATGTATACTGTAGGATTAGACGTGGATACACGAGCATATTTTACAGCAGCAACCATGATTATTGCAATCCCAACAGGAATAAAAATATTTAGTTGGTTAGCAACTTTATGGGGAGGAGTAATAAAAATCACTACACCAATGTTATTTGTAATTGGATTTTTAGTCTTATTTACAATAGGAGGATTAACAGGAGTAGTTTTAGCAAATGGAGGATTAGATATTAGTTTACATGATAGAAATAAAAGAATTTAAAAAAAATGAATAAAAACGAAAAAAAAATATATATATTAGAGAAAATAAAAAAAATTATGGTTATTATTATTATAGTACTTATACTTTATATTTTATATATTAAACCGATACTTGATGTATTACTATGGAATTATAATATAATTACTTCCCAAGATAAGTATGAAATTATAATTACAGAATTAACATTCAAAACCGATTTATCTAGGAGTGATTTAAAATTTATATTTCCATATACAACATTAGAATCGGAAATACAAGAATTAAAATATCAAGATTTAGATGTTTATACCGATGAGTTAATTAAGAAGTTATTAGAAAAGGCACAAAGTACGATGTTTAAATCAGTATATAGGATGCATAAGTTATATAATTATCTTTTTAATAAAGAGTAAAAAAAATGAAAGTAGAAAAACGAAAAATAGATACAGAATCTATAAAAAAATTTTGGGTAGGATTATTGGAAGGTAGTGGAAGTATTCAAGTAAATCATTGGAAAAAAAAAAATTTACAATTTCGACTGGAAATAAAATTAAAAAATTGTAATGAAAATTTCCTAATGTTTAAGGATATTCAAAAAGCTATAGGTGGTTATATTAGATTCGAAACTTCTAAAAAAAAAGAAAGAGATCAAGTAGTTTGGATAGTAGATCAAAAGACTGAAATTGAGAGAATTATAAAAATATTTGATCAATATGCTTTACTGACAAAACAAAAACAAGATCAATTAAACTTTCTAAAAGAAAATTTACAACGACAAGATGTGAATTGGTATTTAAAGGAAAGAGATAATAAATATAAAGTGCGTGTGGCGCATCCGGATTATAAAATAAAAGATATAACATATTTTAATGAATGGTTGAGTGGATTCGTCGAAGCAGAAGGATGTTTTTGTATTAGAACAAGTACATATCATTCTTTTAGTATTTCACAAAAATATGAAAAAGTTTTATTATCACAAATAAAAGAGTTTTTTAATATAACAACACAAATAAAAGAAAGTAAAAAAAATATCTTTCTTTTAGAAGTATATAAAAAAGTAATCTTACAAAAATTAATACATCATTTTATAGAATATCCATTATTAGGAGAGAAAAATAAATCTTTTGAACGATTTAAGAATTTTTTTTAAAAGAACAAATAAAAATAAGTGTCATGTGGTCATGTTGCTATGAAGCTGAAGTATCAGCTTCGGTATTTATAAATAAAAAAAAATAGTATAAATGCTAACGGTGAAGTCTTTATTGTGTTGAAATAAGCGAGCAACGTTAAAAACAAAAAGAGAATACCGTGGAAACCAAATTATTTCAAGAAGAGAAATAAGAGTAGGATCTGTAGAGACTATACGCAACAAATAGAAACTTAATTAAGTTTAAGTATAATTAAGATATAGTCCGATCCCTCAAGTGATTGAGGTAAAATAAATGACTTATTATGTAGTAGCACATTTCCATTATGTATTATCAATGGGAGCAATATTTGCAATATTTGCGGGATATTACTATTATTATGCAATAATGAATAGTAATAGAATTTTAGGAATAGTAAGATATAATGAACAATTAGGACGAATTCATTTTTGGACAATGTTCATAGGAGTAAACGTAACATTCTTTCCAATGCATTTCTTAGGATTAGCGGGAATGCCTAGAAGAATTGGAGATTATCCAGATGCATATATTGGTTGGAATTTAATAGCATCATATGGATCATTAATAACCGCATTTGGATTATTATTTTTTTTTGTAAATATATTCACACCATATTTTAAGAAAAAAGCACTAATTTCAAAAAAATTTCAAAGAGGAGCAATGATCTTAATGGGATTAGATTTTTCAAGAGATTGGCAAATCGGATTTCAAGATCCAGCAACACCAATAATGGAAGGAATTATTGATTTACATAATTATATTTTCTTTTATTTAATTGTAGTAGCAGTATTTATTGGATGGGTAATGGGACGAATTTTATGGCGATTTGCATATAAATGGAGTTATCCAACAATAGGTGATATTGAAATTTTTAAAAATTTTACAGCATATAACCAAATTATTCATGGAACTGTAATTGAAATTGTTTGGACTTTAATCCCAACAGTAATTTTATATTTAATTGCAATTCCATCATTTACATTATTATATGCAATGGATGAAATTATTAATCCAACCGTAACTATTAAAATTATAGGTCATCAATGGTATTGGAGTTATGAGTATGGAGATAATTCAAGTAATTTAGTTGAATTTGATAGTTATATGGTATATGAAAGAGATTTAAATGAAGGACAATTACGATTATTAGAAGTAGATAATTCTATGATTGTTCCAGTTAAAACACATATTCGATTAATTATAACATCAGGAGATGTATTACATAGTTGGGCAGTTCCTTCTTTTGGAATAAAAGTAGATGCTGTTCCAGGACGACTAAATCAAATTGGATTATATGTTAAACGAGAAGGTACTTTTTATGGACAATGTAGCGAATTATGTGGTGTTGATCATGGATTTATGCCAATTAAAGTAGAAGCTGTCAAAGTACAAGAGTATTTAGGACGATTATATAAATAAAAAAGAAAAAATGAAAAACATATTTAACCTTTATTTACAAAAACTAAAAATTTTTAAGCAAGTAATATGTAATTATCGTTTTTCAGATAATTTAATCGAAATGCGATCGATTAACTTTTTTAATATTTTTCTAAAAACTGCGGATTTCGGATTAAACAGTTTGACTCGAAGCTCCGAAGTACTAAATAAAGGTACACTTTTACAGTTAGAGAGAGAGAAAGTTGCGGATTGGTACAAATCCGTTGAGTATTTAGTAAACAAAAAAAATGAAAACATATAAAAAACTTAAATTCAAACAGAAAGAAGTGAAAAAAGCGGGATTTTGGTCGAGAGTTGTTGATTCCTCAGGGACGACAATAACTTATACATGCACAACCACCCCCGACATGTTCTTATGGTTCGGTTGTGCGATATTTCTATTGACATTGGTTCCGCGTGATGCGATTGACTATATTGCACAAGCAAAAGATTTAATTGATCTAGTGCAACAAGGAAAATTTCCATCCGAATCATTAATTAAGATTTTTTCACAGACACCACCAAAATCAGGGAAATATTGTGAGGTGCATATACAGCATCAAATAGAGGCAATAAGGACGGTCATGCAAGAAAGAATTTTAAGTGTTGAAGAGACAAAACAAATTGAAGAAGTAATCAAAATTATGAAAAATGAAGCAAGAGTACAACATATATGTCAAACGCGGAACTTATGGAAAGAATGTCATCAACTAACAATATGGCATACGAAACATGATTTTTGGCGGCATTATTGGAAATATTGTCTAAAAGGATTGTATATATAGTAAAGACAAGTGGAAAAGGTTTCATTAAGAAAGAAGGTAGGGAAAGAACGAAAGGGAATTATATTCTCAGAGAATGTAATGAAAGAGAGAAAAAAAAAGAAATAAATAAAAAAAGAATATGCAATTAGAAAGAATATTAACAGAAACAAATATTGAACGAAGTAAATTTAAACAATATAAAGTATTATCAAAGTATATTAATGCAGTGGCTAAAAAATATACTTTAAATAATGTATCAAATAAATATGGAAAAGTATTATTCATTAAAGATGGAGTAGTAAAAGTAAGTGGATTAAGTCAAATTAAAATTGGAGAAAAAGTTGAATTTGTAGGAAAAAACTTATTTGGAATGGCATTAAACTTAGAAGCAACAAGTGTAGGAATAGTAATCTTCGGAGAAGATACAGCAATTTATGAAGGAGTAATAGTAAAACGATGTGAACAAAATTTTGCGATCAAAGTAGATAAAACAATGTTAGGACGAGTAGTAGATGTATTAGGACAACCAATTGATGGATTAGGAGAATTAAAAGATACTAAAACAACAAGAGTAATGAGTGTAGAAAGAAAAGCACCAGGAATCGTAACACGAAAATCAGTACATGAATCAATGTTAACAGGAGTAAAAATGGTAGATGCATTATTACCAATTGGAAGAGGACAACGGGAATTAATTATTGGAGATCGACAAACCGGAAAATCAGCAATAGCAGTAGATGCAATTTTAAACCAACAAGTAAATAAAGATATCGTATGTATCTATGTAGCAGTTGGACAAAAAAAATCAACTGTACGACGATTAGTAGAAATGTTAAATACAAAAGGAGCATTAGAATATACAATTGTAGTAGTATCCACTGCATCAGATGCAGCACCATTACAATTTTTAGCACCATATACAGGATGTACAATTGGAGAATATTTTCGAGATGAAGGAAAACATGCATTAATTGTTTATGATGATTTAAGTAAACATGCAGTAGCATATCGACAAATGTCTTTATTATTACGACGACCACCAGGACGAGAAGCATATCCAGGAGATGTATTCTATATTCATTCACGATTATTAGAAAGAGCAGCCAAATTAAATGAAAAATATGGATGTGGATCATTAACAGCATTCCCAATTGTAGAAACACAAGCAGGAGATGTTTCAGCATATATTCCAACAAATATTATTTCAATTACTGATGGACAAATTTTCTTAGAAAAAGAATTATTTAATAAAGGAATTCGACCAGCAGTTAATGTAGGATTATCCGTAAGTCGAGTAGGATCAGCAGCTCAATCAGCTGTAATGAAAAAATTAGCAGGAGCATTAAAATTAGAATTAGCACAATATCGAGAATTAGCACGATTTGAACAATTTTCTAGTAATGCTGATGCTGTTACTACACAAATTTTAAAAAAAGGAAAATTAACTATTGAATTATTAAAACAAGTTAATAATAATCCAATGGCAGTTGGTATGGAAGCTTTAATGATTTTCGCTATGAGTACTTCTTATTTCCAAAATTTAGATTTATCTTTAGTAAGAGCTGAAGAAGCAAAATTATTACAATATATCCATTCCGTTTCTAGTTTTAAACTATATGCTGCTTGTGTTGATGCTGTTAAAGCTTTCAATCCAAAGGATACAGTTTTCACTGAAATGTGTCAATCATACGTTAAATAATTAGTAGAATTTGATATTAGTTATATAGTTAGAGTAAAGGTGCTCAATAGTTTATATTAAGTTTAAAACTACTACTCGAAAGGTAGTCAAACTCGGTGCAAGTCCGAGTTGAGACTCTATGGTAAAAAGATTATTTACATAGGTGATAGATTACTCCCTTTTGGTCTATAAAGGTAAAAGGGGTCGCGGAAATAAAAAGTATATTATAGTTAGGGACATAGAACACCTTTTTTATGTAAATATAATATTCTTCGTGCTTTATAACCACGGATACTGAGCTTGTTGTTTAAATACAACCTAAATACAACTCATTATTTTTATACCTTTGGAAGAGGTTTTGAATCTATTTTTGTTGATCATATTAATAAAAATAGATTTGATATAGGGTCTATTAATTTTGTCGGAGTATAAATAATATCAATAATATTGAAAATGATAAGATGAAAAAGTATTAGAGTATTATTATTAGATTTTATAGAATTTTTAAAGTCTATTGACATTTTAGTTGGATTAGTGAATAAAATTCATTAGATTAATAATTTTTATTTTATTTAATCGACAGAGTTTTTTGAAATCAACTCAATGGAATTTATACAGAAAAGTTGAGCTATTAAGAAACGAAAGAAAGGAAAAAAAGAATATGCAATTAAAACAATTATTAACAAAAATAAATATTGAACGAAGTAGAATTAAACAATATAAAGTGTTATCAAAGCATATTACTGCAATGGCTAAAAAATATGCTTTAAATAATGTATCAAATAAATATGGAAAAGATGAAGTAGTAATACTAATTGGAAAATTATTGGATAAACAAAAGAAATGGAACAATTAGTAACCTATTTAAAAAACAAATATGAATATTTAACTAAAAAATATGAATATTTAACTAAAAAATATGAATATTTAAAGAAAAAATATAAATATTTAAATAAAAAATGGGAGAATTTTATCGATGGCTTATTTAGTTGGCAAGCCTGGTTAATTGCTCTAGTAATAAACTTTGCGGCGTTTGGTTTATTGTGCTTTTTGGTATTAATAGACGCGATACCTTATTTGACTAAGCTTATGGCTCAGGTATATGACATGTTTATAACCGAAGCCGAACCAAAAATGAGTCCTGAAGAAATATATAAAGAAGCTGAGAGAATACTAGAGATTGCAAAGGAAAGCAAAAAAGAGAATCCAGGCTTTTTTAAAAAGCTGTTTATTAATATCAAAGATATAATAAAAAAGATATTTTCTCATTAAAAAAGTGTTTTTGGTAAGTTTGTAATTATGGAGGAAAATGTAAAAGCAATAGCAACTGTAAACACTTTATAGATAGATAAGAGGGATCTTTTATGAAGTATTAAAAAAACATTGTAAAAGTGAATATAAAACGAAACATAAGAGATTAGTTTGTTGAGTTTTAGGGGCTTATATTGGAGCCACTATATGTGGAGAATATAAGAAGAGCGGTTGCCGATATTTTGTAAGAAAAGCTTAACTAAAAGAAAGTAAAGTGGTAGGTGCAAAACCTACTATCGGGTAGAATAGTATAGGCGTAAAGTTAGAGAAAAATTTTGAGAAAAAATAAAAAGTAAAAACGTAAGGAAGAGGGGGAAAAGGAGAAAAGAAAAGAGTAAATAGAAGGGGGTAGTAAGAAAAAAGTGTTTATAACGGATCTCTATGCAAATAAGAAAACGGACGTAAGTATAAACGAAAGGTTATAGGGAGAATATAAAAAAGCAACTATTAAAACTAGTAAGTATAGATCTATAAATATCCGAAGGGGAGACCAAGAAAAGAAGAAACGCAGTGAATTGAAACATCTTAGTAACTGTAGGAAAAAAAATCAAAAGAGATTCGGTGAGTAGTGGTGAGCGAAAGCCAGAGAAGAGTAAAAAAAGACCATTAGAACTAAACTGAAAATCGGGTGGAAATCCAAGGCAAGAAAAGGTGATAGTCCAGTAAGGGAAAGGAGGAATGGTAAAGAAGTAAAACGAAGAAAGGAAGAATTTGTTTGAATAATGGGGGTCCACCCCCAAACTCAACATATGCTTATTTGACTGATAGTGAACAAGTACTGTGAAGGAAAGATGAAAAGTGATTATAGAAAATATCTATGAAGTGAAATAGACCGTGAAATTGTAAACATGATGAGCAGTTGGAAATAAAGTTACAACGTACCTTTTGTATAATGGGTCAGCGAGTTAATAAATCGTAGCAAGCTTAAGGTGATAACTGTAGGCGTAGCGAAAGCGTATCTTAATAGGGTGTTTAAAGAGTTACATTTATTAGACCCGAAACCAGGCGATCTAATTATGAACACGCATTTTATTCTTTTTGTTTTAATTTGGCGGAACCCGTAACTGTTGCAAAAGTTTGGGATGATTTGTGATTAGGGGTGAAAGGCTAATCAAGCTTGGTGATAGCTGTTTTTTACGAAATCTATTTAGGTAGAACGGTGGTATTAGTTAAATACGCTTACAAAAAAGTTTATTTATGCTTATTAAAGTAATTTAATAAGAAAAAATTTATAGTGGTAGAGCACTGAATAGTTCAACCTAAGGTTATTATTTAAACTTCGAATACTATAAATAAATTGACCACTAGGCAGACTATGAGCGCTAAGGTCCATAGGTCTAAAGGGAAACAGCCCAGATTGTAAGTTAATGTTCTTAAATAATAGTGTAGTGTTAAAGGCAAGGAGAAAGTGATGTTAATTGGAAAGTAGGATTGGAAGCGACCATCTTTTAAAGAAAGCGTAAAAGCTCACCAATTTAAGGCGTTCTCTAGCCAACAATGTATAGGAACTCAACATTATACAGAAACTACAAAATTATAAAATTGGTAGTAAAATGTTCCGTATAACTGTGAAGTTAGCTCAAGAAGAGAAAATGGAGTTATCGGAATCAAGAATGCTGATATGAGTAATGTTAATAAGGTTAAAACCTTATCACTGAAAATTAGAAGTTTCCTAATAAAAAGGTAAGCTGATTAGGGTTACGCGATCGCTAAGATTAATATGAAAATAAATTATCGATGCGCATATAGATTAATAATTCTAACGTTTTTATTGTAGTTTTAATTGACATGTTTATTTTAAATAATTATATTATACTTACATTATAGATTATTTTGAATATAAGTTTTAAAAATAGATTAAAACGAAATATATGTAAATATATTTTAAATAAAAAATCGTACTTAAACCGACACAGGTTAATTGATAGAATATATTAAAGTGTAGAATGAATGATTCTGAAGGAACTCGGCAAAATAGCTCCGTAACTGCGGGAGAAGGAGTACCTTTGTTTATATAAATGAAGGTCACAGTAAAGAAGGGGTGGCGACTGTTTAATAAAAACACAGGATTCTGCAAAATGGTAACATGATGTATAGGGTCTGCGACCTGCCCGGTGCTCCAAGAGGAAGAGGAGAACTGCAAGGTTTGAATTGAAGTCTGAGTAAACGGCGGCTGTAACTATGACGGTCCTAAGGTAGCGAAATTCCTTGTCGAGTAATTTTCGACGCGCATGAATGGTGTAACGACCTCCCCACTGTCTCCAGAATCACTTCGATGAAATTGAACTTTCCGTGAAGATGCGGAATATTAGCAGCTAGACGGAAAGACCCTATGCACCTTAACTTCACGCATATATTGTGCAACATTTCTAATTACGTAGGATACTTAAGATGCTTATGATATTTTGGTTTTGGCCAATTCAATGGAGGCGCTGGTGAAATATTAAGTCTATTAGAAAGATAGTACTCAAACATAATAATGTATGCCGGGTAGTTTGACTGGGGCGGTAACCTTCTAAAAAGTAACGAAGGTGTATAAAGGTAAACTCAAAATAAATTAGTTAGTTATTTGGTGAGTGTAATGGCATAAGTTTGCTTGACTGAAAGACCTACAAGTCGATCAGAGACGCAAGTCGATCATAGTGATCCAATAGTTCTGTGTGGAAAGGCTATTGCTAACGGATAAAAGGTACGCTAGGGATAACAGGCTGATGAACCCTTAGAGTTCACATCTGTGGGTTCGTTTGGCACCTCGATAAATTAAAACCTAAGATGTCGAGTATAATTTGGATGAAATGTCAAGAATCTTTTATATTAGAGAATAAATATAAAAGCAACTTGCAGCGAAGCTTATTAAAGAAATAAAAATAATAAGAACGTTCAACGACTAGATTTCGAAATATGAAATCCATGAGTGTCCAACACATAAATTTAGATTTTATGAAATATAATAAACCTAAACTAAAAAAGAATAAATGTGAAGAAATAGTCTGAACAGTTATGTAAATAACTGAAATAAACTGTATAAATAAACATTATGATAACAAAAAAGGTCGGCTTAACACATCCCGGAGTTGAAAAAGTTTCCAAGGGTTGGGGTGTTCACCCATTAAAGTGTTACATGAGCTGGGTTTAAAACGTCGTGAGACAGTTTGGTCCCTATCTACTGTTAAAACAGAAAAAACTAAAATCCTTCCTTTAGTACGAGAGGACTGAGGTGGGTCGATCACTGGTGTATTAATTATTATAACAATAGTATAGTTAAGTAGCTACATCGAAATATTAATAATAAATAGTATTATTATGAGAGAACTGCTGAAAAAATATTAAGTAGGAAACTTATTTTAGGTTTTTTCAAAGTCAGGTAAAAGATTATTACTTTGATAGGCTACATATAAATTATAATAGTAATATATTATAAAAATTCGAAAGAGTTTTTCCATTAATTCTAAAATTAATGTGATCTTATTTAATAAGATTAGTAAAGTAGTACTAAAATTGGATGACGTATTTTATTACTTAGTCTCTATCAAGATGTTTATGTCAGGTGGCTTAAAAATAGGTAATATGAATCAATCGTTTTTTAGAACAACTGCGATTTTAAGTGAATATTACACTATAATATAACTATTAGGAATAATATATGGGAAAATATACAATAGGTTTTTAAGCCCCAAAAATAGTTCACAACCGATATAGCCAAGTTGGTAAGGCGGTGGTTTTTGATATCATTACGCGTAGGTTCGAGTCCTACTATCGGAATTGTGACTAATTAAAATTAAGTCATTTTATTATATAAATGATTTTTCATTACGAATTACAAGTTTAAATTTAGATTTTTTTATTTCAGTGGGATAGTTTAATAGTAGAACAGTTGTCTCCAAAGCATCTAGTATCAGTGCAATTCTGGTTCCCGCTGGGATAAAAAAGAAGTACAACCAAAAGACTCCTTCTATGATATATAGTAAGTAATGCAAATTATCTTACTAAATTAGTATCAAAATCAATACAACTTTCGGAAGGTTATAATAAAAACGAGTGCTTTATTATATAAAAGGTTAGAGCACGCGTACTTTGAATAAATTAATAATCGTATAATGCGATTAGTAAAAAAAAATGTAATTATAAATGGAATTTACGAAGCTGGAGTAAGATACCCAGAACCTGCAAATATTAGTTATTTATGGAATTTTGGATTCTTTTCTTTAGTATGTTTAATTATTCAATTAGTTAGTGGTATATTATTAGCAATGCATTATTCAGCACATGTTGATTTAGCATTTAATAGTATCGAACGATTAGTAAGAGAAGTAGATTTTGGATGGCTATTAAGATATGTTCATGCAAATGGAGCTTCTTTTTTTTTCATTGTAGTATATGTTCATATGTTACGAGGTTTATACTTTGGATCATATCAAAAACCAAATGCAATGTTATGGGTAAGTGGAGTTGTAATCTTTTTATTATTAATTATTACAGGATTTTTAGGTTATGTATTACCTTGGGGTCAAATGAGTTATTGGGCAGCAACCGTAATTACTAATTTAGTAACCGTAATTCCAGTAGTAGGAGAAGATATAGTAATTTGGTTATGGGGAGGATTTAATGTAGATAATCCAACATTAAATCGATTTTTCTCATTACATTATTTATGTCCTTTTATTATTGTTGGATTAGTAGGATTACATATTATCTTTTTACGAGAAAATGGTTCAACAAATCCATTAGGAGTAAAATCAAATGTAGATCAAATACCATTTACACCATATTTTACAATAAAAGATTTATTTTCATTTATGATCTTTTTAGTATTATTTTTTGCATTTGTATTTTTTGCACCAAATTATTTAGGACATCCAGATAATTATTTAATGGCAGATTCAAATGTTACACCTGCACACATTGTTCCAGAATGGTATTTATTACCATTTTATGCAATGTTACGGTCAATTCCAAATAAAGTATTAGGAGTATTAGCCTTAGTATTAGCAATTGTAGTATTAGCATTTTTACCATTTTTAACAATATCAGAAGTTAGAAGTTCATATTTTCGAAAAATCCATAAACATTTATTTTGGAGCTTCTTAGCATTATGTTTCTTTTTAGGATTTTTAGGATCACAACCAGCAGCAGCACCATATTTAACATGTGGATTATATAGTACTATCCTATATTTTGTATATATTTTAGTATTATTCCCATATATTTATATGGTAGAGAAAGTAATTATTAAAAGTATATTAAAAACAAATAAAAAATAGATGCCTCAATTAGATTTTTTAATTTTTTTTAATGAAATGTTTTATACTTTAGTTGCTTACATTATTTTTTATATTATTTTTTATCGAAAAGTTGTTGTAGTATTAGCATATAATTTAAAATTACGAACTAAATTAAGTAATAAAATAAAAAATATACAAATAAAAGCAATTGTTGCAGAATTATTTGGAATCAAACCAGTTTTTAAAAATTTAGGAAATCTTACTAAATACCTTAATTACGTAGAAAATAGAGAAAGAAATTTAATCACAACTCTTCAACTTGCAGTTAGAGACTTTTTTATGAATCAAGTTAATAAAATAAAATAATGTTAATTAATTTACTTTTAATTTTAGGTTTAATAATAGGATTAGTAGCAAAAGAAGAAATTGCATTAAATGAAGAATTAATTATTGCAATTAGTTTTATGATTACAATTGCTGTAATACGATTTGCAGCAAAAGATAGTACAAATGGAATGTGTAATGATCGAAGTGTTAACCAAGAAAATAATTTTACTTTTAACGGTAAAAATGCTGTAGAGTTTGTATCATCTACACTTTTATTTTCAAAAATGAAACAAAAAACAACCCAAACTGAAAGTAAGGTTGAATTAAAAGAAACTATCGCTTTTGAAACTGATGGAATATTATCACTTGAGCCAATCAGTATAAAAGCAACCAATTTTTCTAATGGAACTTTATCCTCATACAGCACAAACGTGCTTAATGCTACCAAACTTTAATCTGTAATGTTGGTAACAGTTGAGTTTACTTATATATTAATATTATTTTTTATAAGTTTAGGATTATCAATTATTTTATTTTTCCTTGGTTATTTTTTAATGTTTAAAGTAGCTTATGAAGATAAATTGATGGGTTATGAATGTGGATTTGATCCTTTTGGTAATGCCAGAGGGGAATTTGATATTAGATTCTATTTAGTCGCCATCTTATTTTTAATTTTTGATTTAGAAATTACATTTTTATTCCCTTTTAGTGTTAGTATTATGAGTATGACTTTATTTTCTTATAGTATAATGTTAATATTTTTAATTATTTTAACAATCGGGTTTATTTATGAAATCAAAAAAGGAGCTTTAGATTGGAGTTAATTCTTCATTTTAAACATATTTCTAATTAATAAAAATAATAATAATAATAAGGAATTATTATGCAAGTCGTTGATTTTCCTTTTAGAAAATAGTGTTAATATATACATGTAAAATAAAAAAAAATAAAAAAAACATGATAAGAAACATAAACTATTTAATACAAAGGGACAAAAGAATATTTGGGATTGAAACAGTTACATTTAATTCGAACTGTTTTGAGAACTGGTTCGTTAAGGGAGATTCCAACTTAAAGGACATACGTGAATTAGATTTAAAATACGTATTTGCTTTCTTAACGATAATAGGGTGCAACGTTATATTTTTGAATATCAACGATTTAGAACGGTTAGTTTATACCATTGTAATATTAAGTTCCCAGGGATATATAATATGAAAACACAAAAATTTGAATGGCATGGTTATTTAAAGCTTAAAAAAGATCGATTATATGCTTTACAGGAGCTTGGTTGGCAGCAAAATGTTATAGAAGAATGTAAAAGTCATCTCAACGAATGTTGGTCAATGGAGGTTGATAAGATACCTGCCGACAAGGCCTTAGAACATTTTTCAAATATTACAACTCGACGTATCTTTTTTCATCCTGGAGTTTATAAATTAACGAATAATCATTATGTACCTTTACATTTTACTCGTAATTTTGAATTAGAAGCTAATATAGAATTTGAACATCGATTAAATATGAATTATGAATTTGAATGGTATCGTGCTGGTCTTTTTCCTGTAATTTATCATCCTGAGACACACGGACTTATTCGTGGCATGAGTCAATATCACCAGAGAGCGTATTTTAGAGTTTAAGGACTATAGATGGCCTGAATTTTTAGCGTGGCAACTAGGTTATCCAACAGGAACAAGACTTATTATTTCAGATAAAGCTGCAAAGTTAGTGTATGAAGCAGATTGTGCGATTAGCGCTGTAAGAAAGAATGTAGGTATAGCAAAAAAAAAAACGCCTCCAGGAGTATTATTACAAAACTATATGAATGAACTTTATATTGAGCCTAATGAAAAACGTCCACGACCTTTAGAAGAATTATGCGAGGAAATTAGAGAAACCCTAAAAACCTTTAGTTGGGATTATAAAGAGCCATCAAATACAAATACTCAAAATGAACAGAAATAACATTTGAGTTAGTTGCTTGATTATTTAATTAAGCTATTAGTAAAGTTGACTACTCAATTTGATCAATACATTGAAGACTTCTGTCAGGCTAGTATACCAGTATACCGCTAGATGTGACAACTATGGTAATGTACGACTTTATACGTTAATAAGGCAGGTATAAATTAAACATTGTAAACGGAGCGATATCGTATAAATTGGTTAATACAGTGCTCTGCAAAAGCATTAATATCAGTTCAAGCCTGGTTATCGCGTAAAAAAGTCTTAGTAGCTCAGTTGGTAGAGCAGTAGGCTGTTAACTTATTGGTCATTGGTTCGACCCCAATCTAAGACGAAAAGGGAAACAAAGGATGAGGAAAAGCTTAAATATATAATATTAAAAAAGAAAAGAATGAGTTTGATTCTGGCTCCGAATGAATGCTACAAGTGGGCTTTATACATGCAAGTTGAACGCTATTGAAAAATAGAGTAGCAAAAAGGTGAGTAATGCATATGAATTTTAATAATAAATCTGGAAATAAAGAAAGAAATACAGAATAAAAAAGAAAGAGGAACTAAAAAAATAGTAAGACTCGTTATTATAAAAGCGTATGTCGAATTAGGTAGTTGGTGGGGTAAAGGCTTACCAAGCCAGAGATTCGTAGGTGGTTCGAGAGAATGATCATCCACATTGGTATTGAAATAAAGACCAAACTCTTATGAGGCTGCAGTAAGGAATATTGGACAATGAGCGCAAGCTTGATCCAGCTACACTGAGTGAGGGAAGACGTAAAGCGTAAACCTCTTTTGATAAGGAAGAAAATGACAAAAATTAAAGAAGAAGTCCCGGCTAATTTCGTGCCAGCCGCCGCGGTAATACGGAGGGGGCAAGCATTATTCGTAAGGATTGGGCGTAAAGGGTGCGTAGGCGGGTTCTAAAAGGTCTTATATGAAAAACACTGAAAAAAGAGGTGTCTGTATAATACAAACAAAGAACCTAGAGTAAAGATGATGTATTTAGAAGGACTAAGTTAGAGGTAAAATTCGTTTTAGCTTAGTTCGACTGACAGTTGGCGAAGGCAATTTACAAGCGATACTGACGCTAAAGCACGAAGGTTCAGGGAGCAAATCGGATTAGAGACCCGAGTAGTCTGGACAGTAAACGATGAGTGTTCAATACTAAAAATAGTATTTGAGTTAACACGTTAAACACTCCGCCTGAGTAGTACGATCGCAAGATTGAAACTCAAGGTAATTGACGGAACTTTGCGCAAGCAGTGGATTATGTTCATTAATTTGATACAACACGAAAAATCTTACCCTCCATTGAATGACAAATAGAAAACATGAAACAAATGTGAAGAATAGAAGCTGAGATGGTTCTATTAAACTAATTGTCCAACAGGTGTTGCATGGCTGTCGTCAGTTCGTGCTGTGAGGTGTAACATTAATTTGTAAAACGAACGAAATCCTTAAGTTCAATTACGATATATATCGAAAAATGAACCGACGAGTGTGATTTTAATTACATTGGAAGTTGAGGAAGATGTCAAGTCAGTATGGCCCTTATAGGAGGGGCTTGAAATGTAATACAATGGTTCATACAAAAGGAAGCGAAAGTGTAAGCTGGAGCAAATCCTAAAAAGGAATCTTAGTTTGGATTTATTTCTGCAACTCGAAATAATGAAAGCGGAATTGCTAGTAATCGTAGATCATAAGGCTTCGGTGAATTGTTGTCAAAGTTAGTACATACCGCCCGTCACACCACGGAATTCACTCTTTTTTAGATAATTTATTAATTCAATTATTTAAAGTTCTTAGGGTAACAGCTCTTAAAGAAGAGCAATTAGAATGGAGAAGATTGAATGTAGATTATCAAACAATAGAGGGTTAACTGGGGTAAAGTCGTAACACGGTAGCTGTTGGGGAACCAGCAGCTGGAAGTAATTTTTATCCTCGATAGGTGAGATCGAATAATGGGAGTTCGCTGGGCTCATGCCCCATTGGTGTAGGTTCGAATCCTACTCTTACCATAATTAAATCAAATATTTCTTAAAAAAGAAAGTAAAAAAAAATAGGAAACGAACTTAATACATAAAAAGAATAAGAGTAAGAGTGTATAGCATAATGGTATTGCGTCAGCCTTTTAAGCTGCATGGTTTGGGTTCGATTCCCAATACACTCAAGGGTAAATGTCCTTTTAGTTCAATTTGGTAGAACAGTAGCCTTCTAAGTTATTAATGAAAGTTCGAGTCTTTCAGAGGACATTTTTGATTAAAGAGTATAATCAAAGACGGCCCGTCTGTGTAAGATGAAAAAAGAAATAAATATGGAAAATTTATTATATATTATAATTGAAGGAGGATTAAAAAGTTTAATAGTTATTATAGGATTATTAATTGGAGTTGCATTTGCTACATTATTAGAACGAAAAGTAATGGCAGCAATGCAAAAACGAAGAGGACCAAATGTAGTGGGATTTGTAGGTTTATTACAACCATTAGCCGACGGACTAAAATTAGTATTAAAAGAAACAATAATACCAATTGTAGCCGATAAAATCATTTACGCAATTGCACCAATTTTAACATTTACAATTAGTATTGTATTATGGAGTGTAATTGCAGTAGGAGTACAAAGTGTATTTGCAAGTATTAATAGTGGAGTGATATTTATTTTAGCAATATCCTCAATAGGAGTCTATGGAATAATCTTAGCCGGATGGGCAAGTAATTCAAAATATGCCTTTTTAGGAGGATTACGATCTGCTGCACAAATGGTTTCTTATGAAGTAGCATTAGGATTAATTATTTTAAGTATTATAACTTATGCAGGAACTGTAAATATTCAAGAAATTATGGAAAATCAAGAAAAAGTTTGGTTTATTGTTCCATTGTTACCAGGATTTTTATTAGCGTTTATTAGTGCATTAGCAGAAACAAATCGACCTCCGTTCGATTTACCAGAAGCAGAAGCAGAATTAGTTTCTGGATATAATGTAGAATATTCATCAACAGGATTTGCATTATTTTTTTTAGGAGAATATGCTAATATTATTTTAATGAGTGTATTATTATCAGTTTTTTTTTTAGGGGGTATTGTTAGTAATAAAATAAGTGGTGCCATGAAAGGTGTTGGAATGTTATGTAGTTTTATTTGGGTACGAGCAACGTTACCACGATATCGATACGATCAGTTAATGTATTTAGGATGGAAATCCTTATTACCGTTTGCATTATTAATTTATATAGGTGTAATTAGTATGGTATTAATAATAAAATAATGAGTACATTAGGTTTATTATTAATATTATTAGGAATAATTATAACATGTACCTTTGTAATTTTACGAAGTGTAAATCCAATTTATTCAATCTTAAATTTAATAGTAATTTATGGATGTTATGCTTCTATCTTATTAACGGTTGAAATGGAATTTTTAGCTTGTATTTATATTTTAGTGAATGTAGGTGCAATTGCAGTATTATTTTTATTCATTGTTATGATGATTAATATTAATATTGTTGAAATTCAAGAAACTATGAAAAAATATAATATTTATATGTTTGTTGGATTTATTGGTTTAATTGGAATTATGGGTATTTTAATTACAAATTATCAAATTAGAATTAAAGAAGAAGTAATTGCGGATTTTAGTATGTTTTTATTAAATACTGAAATTACTACCTTACAAGCAACTCCAAGTTATTTAGATTTTTATGAATTATTTGTTGAAACTACAGACCTTCGAGCTATGGGTAGTAATGTTATTTATGGAAGTCAAAGTATTTGGTTTATTATGGCTTGTATTATTTTATTAATTGGTATGGTCGGTGTTATTTATATTACAGAAGATTTAATTATTGAAAAACGAAAATTAAATGCACGACGACGACAGGATATTAATTCTCAAGTATTACGAGAATATAAAATAACTATTAAAAATTATAGAGAAATAAAATAAAAAAGTATCAAACGTAACATGACTTCCGGTTGTAGCATAACTGGTTAATGTGTTAGTTTTGGGAACTAAAGAGTATAGGTTCGAGTCCTATCAACCGGAATCAGGGATATTATATTTGAAATACATTTTTTAAAAAAGATTTCAATAATATTTTTTTTTAAAGGATAAAATCGAAAGAAGCGGAACGTGTCCATTATCTTATTTACTATCTATTTAGTGTTCGTTTTTAGTTTATAGTGTTTGATAATGAAATTATCTAGGTAATTTACACTCCCTTATTCAAGTTATTATGAGATTCAATAAAAAAAATCCGTTAATAAAATTAAATAAGTGTTAAAACTGTTATTCAAATAAAAGGGATGGAACAGGTTATTATTTTATAGAAATCATAATATTATAGGAGTTAAATAACTACTGTGCCTTGATTATTCGAGTTTATAAAATCTATATAGATTTATCATATAATTTAATGTTATAAGAAAAATAGCATATTGGTAAAAAATTCAAATAAAAGAGGAGCTAAACGTAGTATAAAAACTCATTTAGAAATTAGTTATTTGATAATTTAAATTAAGGGAGTTAATTTAAATAAGAACAAAAAAGTAAAGAAAAAAGAAAACGACAAAAGAGGGATAAACATAATAAGTTATTATTAAAAAAATTATAGAAGAAAAAAAAATATGAAAAATATCGTTAAAATAGAACAATTAGAATTAGCATCAGCAGTAGTAGAATTAGGAAAAAAAGTAGGAGCAGGATTAGCAGCAATTGGATTAACAGGAGCAGGAGCAGGAGTAGGAATTGTATTTGCAGCATTTATATTAGCTGTAGGAATGAATCCAAATTTAAGAGGAGAATTATTTAAATTAGCAATGTTAGGATTTGCATTATCAGAAGCTGTAGGATTATTAGCTTTAATGATGTCATTCTTAATCTTATATTCATAATTTCCAAATTAAATTTTACAAGACACTAGCTAAGTTCATGTATGAATAGATGCGCTTTAATAACTGAGTAATTTATTTATTACGTAGAAAAGCTACAGAGCAATACTGTAATGAACTAAAAAGAATCCTGTAGTTTAATAGGTTAGAACACCACACTCATAATGTGGCAAGTATCGGTTCGAGTCCGATCGGGAGCACAAAAGCAAAATTAAAAAAGCAGAAAAAAATGAAAGATTATAAAAATGAATTAAAAGTAAAAGTAGATTTAGGAGAAAACTTAAGAGGAAGTATTCCAGGATTAATAAAAAAAGTAATGTATAAAACCCAATATTTAGAAATACAAGTAGAGAAAAAAAATCTGCTACCAGTATTAAGATTTTTAAAAGAATCATCAAAATATCAATGTACAATGTTATTAGATATCGTATGTATCGATTGTTTAAATATAGAGGAAATCAAAATCGGGAGATTTAAAATAATATATGTACTAAATAGTATATATAATAATACACGAGTACATATAAGTACGTATGTGGAAAATAATGGAATAATAGAAACAACAAGTGGGTTATTTGAATCAAGTGTGTGGTTAGAAAGAGAAATTTGGGATATGTTTGGAATTTATTTTGAAAAACATCCAGATTTAAGACGAATCTTAACGGATTATGGATTTGTAGGATATCCTTTAAAAAAGGACTTTCCAATAACTGGATATTTAGAAGTGTATTATGATGTTGCGGATAAAAAAATAATTTATAAACCAATAGAATTAATGCAAGAATATAGAAATTATAATTTTGGAGCAGTATGGGGAGATTACGAAAGAAAAGTATATTTAGAAAATATAATAAAATAAGAAATGTTAAATATAAGTAAAATATTTGAAGAAGTAAAAGTAATGAAAAATTTTACATTAAATTTTGGACCACAACATCCAGCAGCACATGGAGTGTTACGTTTAATAGTAGAATTAGAAAGTGAAAATGTAGTAAGAGTTGAACCACATATCGGTTTATTACATCGAGGAACAGAAAAATTAATAGAAGGAAAAACATATACACAAGCCTTACCATATTTTGATCGATTAGATTATGTTTCAATGAATGTACAAGAACATGCGTATTCATTAGCAGTTGAAAGATTATATTTAGATAGTTTAGATATTGAATTAGAAATCCCACAAAGAGCTAAAGTAATACGAGTATTATTTAGTGAAATTACACGAGTATTAAATCATATAATGGCAACAACAACACATGCAATGGACGTTGGAGCATTAACACCATTTTTATGGGCCTTTGAAGAAAGAGAAAAATTAATGGAATTTTATGAACGAGTATCCGGAGCTAGAATGCATGCAGCATATATTAGACCTGGTGGAGTAGCATTTGATTTACCAATGAATATTAGTGAAGATATTTATAAATTTGTAATCCAATATAGAAAGCGATTAGAAGAAATCGAAGATATGTTAATAAATAATCGAATTTGGAAACAGCGATTAGTGGATATTGGAATTGTAAGTGCAGAAGAAGCATTAAATTATGGATTTACAGGACCATTATTAAGAGGAGCAGGAATCGTATATGATATTAGAAAAAACTATCCATATGATGATTATGATAAATATGACTTTAAAATAATTATAGGAGAAGAAAATAATTCTTATACTCGATTTATAATAAGAATGAAAGAAATGTATCAGAGTCTAGCAATTATAGAACAAGCATTAAATAATTTACGACCAGGATTAATAAAACTAGAAGGAGTAAATATAACTGCACCAGATCGAGCATTTGTAAAAAAAGATATGGAATCATGTATTAATCATTTTAAATTCTTTTCTGAAGGATTTATAATACCAGCAAATGAAAATTATACAATTGTAGAAGCACCAAAAGGAGAATTTGGTATATATTTAAATGCAAATGATACAGCGAAACCATATAGATGTAGAATCAAGGCACCAGGATTTTTACATTTACAAGGATTAAATATGATGTCCAAAGATCATTTATTAGCCGATGTTGTTACCTTAATAGGAACTCAAGATATCGTCTTTGGAGAAGTAGATAGATAGAGAAAAAAAGAAAATGAAATCATTATTTGAACAATTTGAAATAGATTTATATTGTATAATTATAACAAGATTTTTTGATGTATCAATCACAACTATAACCGTTTATTTAGGATTATTAATGGTTATCGTTATAGGGATGTATAAAGTAAGTTTATACAAGGCAACCTTAATTGGAAACAATAATTGGCAACATATAGGAGAAATGATATATGAATTTGTAGTTGACCTAATCTTAGAACAAGTAGGAAAACCAGGAATTTTATTTTTTCCATTTATAATGTCTTTATTTTTATTTGTGTTAACTTTAAATGTAATGGGATTAATTCCATTAAGTTTTACAGTAACAGGACAATTATTAGTAACCTTTACATTAGCAATAACAATTATGATTGGTATTACTATTTGGGGATTTAGAATTCATGGAATAAAATTTTTAAATATTTTTGTACCATCAGGAATTGAACCATGGTTATTACCATTATTAGTATTTATTGAAATAATGTCTTATGTTTTACGACCAATTAGTTTAGCAGTCCGATTATTTGCTAATATGTTAGCTGGACATTTATTAATTCATATTATTGGAGTAGCAGCTATTTACTTAATGCAATTCTATTTTATTGGAATTTTACCTTGGATTTGTGTAATTGCATTTATGTTTTTAGAATTAGGAATTGCATTTTTACAAGCTTATGTTTTTGTTTTATTAACATTAATTTATATTGCAAATATTATTAATTTACATTAATTTGTAAATTTTGACTATTTAATAATATAATTATAATAAAATTAATTAATCAGGTAGAATGGCTGAGTGGTTAAAGCGGAAGACTGTAAATCTTTTGTCGCAAGACGCATAGGTTCGAATCCTATTTCTACCAAATGTGAAAAACTACACAAAATAAATGTACTGGGGAGGGTATTAAAAATAACTACAAGAGTTTAGTGAAATTAATACAATAAACGCGCTATATTCATTAGGCGTTTGATCAATAAATTATTGGTGGGGAATTATTGATAAAAAAAAAGAAAAAAAAAGAAATGACATATATTAGTAAAAAACAAGCAATGAAAAAAGTACTTGTAAGAGAAAAACCAATCTTAGTAAGATTAAAGTTATTAATTGGTGCTGGGACAGCGTCTATGACACCACCATTAGGACCAAATTTAGGGCAATATGGAATAAATAGTATTGAATTTTTTAATGATTTCAATACAGAAACGAAAGAATTATTTGAAACGGGAATGGCATTACGAGTAATATTATGGATTAATGTGATGAAAGCCTTTTATTTTGAGCTACAAATGCCCAAAATAAGTAATCTATTAAAAGAATATTATAAAAATGAAGTCGAAGCCGCAAAAGGAGGAAATGTCTATATAGAAAAAGACAGATTATTAAAAGATTGTTTTAAAATTGCTATTTTAATTTGTACTTTTAATAAAGAAGAAAAACAATGGGAAACCATTGATAAAAAATACTTAAGAATCAAAGTATTAGAAATATTAGGAACATGTCGTTCTTGTAAAATTTATGTAAAATCAAAAGATAATGAATAAATTACTATCAAAAAAAGTATATAAATATCAAAAGAAAACAAATGAAATATTAAATTGTTTTACAACTGAAGGGCCAATTTTTATAGGACAATTATTGTCGATAAATGGTTCAGAATATAATAATTTAAGACAATATGCGATCGAACATAATGTACGATTTGTGCATGTAAATTCAAATCAAGTTAAAATGTTATTTGGAAATATACAACCATTAGTTATAAATAATACAATGTTAATAGTTAAAGCAGCTACAATTGAAGAGTTTAACAAAGCAATTGATTTTTTAAAACAATATGCAGCACAAATATTACCATTAAATATATTATTACCTGAAAGTGAGCCAATAACGGAAAATGAAAAAGTAATACAATTAAAAGATAAAAAAAACATTCAAAAGATTTATTATAGATTTTTAAGAGATGAACAATATGTTGAAGTAGTAAAACAAATGAAACAAATACAAGTACAAGAAAAGGAAAAAAAAGAATTTATAAAAGAAGATGCATTAAAAGCATTCACAAAAATGTTACAAACAAATATAGTATTAAAAAACGTAAAATTATTAAAAATATTAAATGATTACTCTAAATCAAATCAAGGATAGAAAAGCAAGAGGATCAAAAAAAAAAAGAAAAACATTACTTACAGGATATCCTCAAAAAAAAGGATTTTGTGTAAAAGTTTATGTAACTAAACCAAAAAAGCCAAATTCTGCAATCAGAAAAGTGGCGAAAGTCACAATTAGATTAAAAAATAAACGAAAAAATTTGATCGCGTATATACCAGGATTTGGACCACATAATTTACAACCATTGTCAACAGTGTTAATAAAAGGGGGAAGATGTCAAGATTTACCTGGAGTAAAATATCGATTAGTACGGAAACATTATGATTTTCAAATAGCGGAACGATTTCCACGAAAAAATAGAAGATCAAAATTTTCAGTGAAGAATGAGAAGCTAAAAGCGAAAAAAGGAACAGCAGTAAGAATAGGATAATGGTAAATACTTTTGACAAAACATTTGAAAAAAGATTAATAAATGCATTTATGCGAAAAGGAAATTATATAAAAGCGGAACGAATCTATTTTACAGTATTAAATCGATTAACAACTTTAGGAATTCAAAATCCTTATAAATTTTTAAGAGAAACTTTAATAAAAATGACACCAATAATGGGAGTAGTAAAAAAAAAAAGAGGAGTAAAAGAAAAAATCTATCCAAAATATTTAGAACCACGAATGGGTGAAAAATATGCTATTAAATGGTTATTAAAAAAATTAGAAAAGTCTAAAGGAGATTTATTAATAAATAATATAGTGGATGAATTTTTAAAAGCGTCAAAAGATCAAGGAGAAGTATTAAAAGAAAAATGGGCTTTATATAAAGAAGTGAGATATGCATTAAGCTTTAATAAAGCAAAAAAAAAGAAAGTATCCTTTATTGAAAGTAAAATAAAAGCAACAAAACGAAGAAAATGGTATTAAATTGGAGAGGAGTAAAAAGTCGATTATATAGTGGAAAACGACGAATTGATGGACGTAATAAAGGATTAATTGCAATTCGAGCGAGAGGAGGAGCATTAAAAAGAAAATATAGATATATTGAGCACTATAAACAAAAATGGATGGATAAATGGTTATTTGTAATGCGAATTGAATATGATCCAAATAGAAGTGCACATATAGCATTATGTAGTATTTTAAAAGAAGGAATTTATTTTTATGTAATTAGTGTTGCCAAATTAGAAGTTGGATCATTAATAATTACAAGTAATTTAAAACAAGGAATTTTACAAGTTGGATATACAACTAAAATAAAAAATATACCAGAAGGAATTTTAATAAATAATATAGAATTAATGGAAAATAGTGGAAGTAAATTAAGTAGAGCTGCAGGAACAAGTTCATTAATAATTAAACAATATAATAAAAAATATAGTTTAGTTAAATTAAGTTCAAAAGAATGTCGATTAATTTCAAATGAATGTTATGCGACAATTGGTACAGTATCAAATATTGAAAAAAAAATAAAAAAAAGTAAAAAAGCCAGTGAAAGTAGAAAAAAAGGAATAAGACCAATTGTTAGAGGATTAGCAATGAATCCAGTTGACCATCCACATGGAGGAAGAACGAAAGGAGGAATGCATTGGAAAAGCTTTTCTGGAAAATTGGCATATAATATAAGTAGTAGAAAAAAAACAAAAATGTCATCAAGATATATAATAATAGGACATCGAAAACAAAGATTAATGGATAAAAAAAAAAAAAATGGTTAGATCACGTTGGAAAGGGATTTATGTAGCAAAAGAATTACAGAATTATAATACAGTAAGTAATCCAACAATAGTAACAACCGAAAGAAGTTCAGTCATAATTCCATATTATTTAAGTAAAACCATTTATGTATATAATGGTAGAAAATATGTAGGAGTAAAAATAACCGAAAAAAGTTTAGGACGAAAACTAGGAGAATATGTATTAACAAAAAAAGTGGAAAAATATAAAGCCTCGAAAAAAGTAAAGAAAAAATAAATGGGACATATAATAAATCCAAATATTTATAGATTAGGAAAAATAGTTCCATGGGTATCCTCTGGATTTAAACGAAATAAAAATGAACGAAGTAAAGTAGCAAATGAAGATTTTTTAATTTATAACTTTACACGAAATTTTTTTTATAAAAAAGTTTATAAAAAAGTGGTAGGAAAAATAAAAAAAATAAAATTAAAAGTAAAAAATCGACGACGAGCACGAAAGTCAAAAAGAAAGCGAAAATTTGGACGAACCTCTTTATTACATCATTGGATTATTAAATATAGTCATTTAACAATAACTCGATTTAATAAAACTTTTCAATTAAATTTATTTTTTTTTGATAGAGAATTACAAAAACGATATAGAGTTCGATATAAAAGAAAAGTAAAAAAAAAAAAAGGTAGTCTTCAACAACAAAAAATGTTACGATTAAAAAAATTATTAGCGTATAAACTACGAGTAAAAAAAGGATATAATAATATTTATTTAGCAACACCAATCCAACTTCAAACTAAACCTATAACAAAAGTAGTACCAACAATACAAGGATTAAGTAAGGAGTTATCAAAGGATGTAAGTAAATTAATAAAACAAAAACAAAGTCGAACTGATAAAATAAATTATAGTTTAGCTCGAGATATTAGACGAAAAGGTCAGAAACAAGAACGAATATATATTTACAAAGATAATACATTTGAAAATAATAAAGTAAAAGATAGATTACAAGTCCTACCAAATGAGTTAGAAAATGTAACTTATAAACAATTATATTCGAAAAAAATATTTAAAAAAATACATAAAATTACATATAAAAAAAATATAAAATATGTCGCAAGTTTTAAATTTCCAAAAAGGTATCATTATGTGGATTCCTTTCATTTTAAAAATCAAGCTCGATACGCAAATAATTATTTATTTGTTAAAGGAACACAACCAAAACAATATTATGATCAGAAAAAAAAATATATTGAAGTGATGAGAAAAACAAATACATTGGGTATTAATATAAAACAAAAAACAGCTAATATTGTAAAACGAATTGATAATCAGATAATTGATTTATATGAAAATCAAGTAGATATGGAAAAATATCAGACTTCAGTTAATAAATTAAAACGACGTGAATTAATAGGGGAATTAAAACAAAATGAATTATGGAAAAAACATTATTTACGAATAAAAATAAAACGAAGATTAAAAAAACAAAAATATAAAGGAAAAGGTAAAAAAGTCCGACATAAATTACCACATAAATATGCAAGATATATTAAAAAAATAACAAATGATAAAAAGTAAAGGAAGAAAAACAAACAAACAAATAAAAAATATGCAAACATCATTATTAAAAGATTATAAATTTAAAAATGTAGTAGCAAAAAAGAACATAAATTATACATTTACTGTAACATTAGATTCAGTATACCGAAAAAAGCCATATGCATTATTTTTAAAAATGGCGAGTAAAACAATTTATAGAACACCACGAGTAAATATTTATAATAATTATAGAGCTAAAAAAAATTTTCAACGGCCATACGATCAACTAAATACGTTAAAATTAAAAAAAGAAATGCAATCATATTTAACTCGATGGTTCCAAATTCATCGACAACAAGTTAGATTAAAAACCGCAACTAAAATTATAAATACGGATGTTCAGTTAAGTAATTATAAAAAAAAAAAATTAAATGAAAACTTTAATCGATTTACCAATAATATTTGGTTAAATGAAAATTTCGTTAAAGCAAAATTACAATATTTACGTACATATGCTAAATTAAAACGGCGTAGAAATGATACCTTTGGTCGTGTAGCAGGAAAAGTGATTAAGGTACGTATTCAAGTTTTAAAAAAACAATTGAAACAATTAGATTATCGAAAATCACATTCAAAAGTCTTTCCAATAAGTTATTATGGACCAAGTTATAAACGACAGATTTTATTTGAAAAAAAGACAAAATCAGTTCTAAAACAAATAAAGTATTTAAAAAAAAATAATTTATTATGGTATTCTGTTTTATTTGCACCACATATTCAGCATAAAAAAAAAAAACGAGTATCAATATTTAAGAGATATTATCAGACACAGAGAAGAAAAAATCAAAGATATCAAAAGAATAAGAAATTTAGTTCTAATAATTCTCAACAATATAATAAGCAGAATTCAAATTATAAAACAAGTAGACAATACTTTATTAAGAAAAGGTTACAATATTTATCTTTAGATAGAAGTAAAGTAAAAAGAACGAAAAAGAGAAAGAATCTTTGGAAAAAATGGAAAAAGAGTCAAAGAATAAAAAAATTACAATTAAAAGTTTATAGAAAAGTAATTGCGACACAAAGAAAGCACTATATGCGAGAAATTACTTCAGCGTTTATTAAACGATTAACCGATTTTTTAATTAAACAAAAAAAGCTTAAAGTACAATTACAAGAAAAAATACAAACTATAGTTAAAAACATTGGAGCAGATAGTCAAATACATGAACAATTCAATGAAATTGATCAATTACAAACCTTAAGTGTAATTCAAAATACAATAAAAAATGCAGTAAGTAGACAAGTAACACAATTAAAAACTAAAATTAGATTAAGTGTCCAACCAGCAAAAGTAAAAATAAAATTACCTAAAATGAAGCAACAATTTAAACTTTTAACAAGTCGAATGCAATACTGGCGAAAAAGACAAGAGCTGCGAAAAAGAACGTTTAAAATTAAAGGACATTATGTGTATGGAAAAGCATATAGACGACGATATTTACCAGGATATTATTCTATAAAAAAAAAGCGATTTATAAAAGGATATCGTCAAAAATATGGATCTTATAGAAGAGGATATTATAAAGCATATAATCAAGTTCGACCTCAATCAAAAAAAAGTAAAAAAAAAAGTAACAAAAAACATGGTTATTGGGAAAAACGATATACAAAAACTGGAAAACGACGAAAAATTCATAAAACACCGTTTAATCGGGTAAATGATAAAAGAAGTAAGGATCGTATACTAGTTACCTTTGCGAAATTGAGATTCGTTAATACACGTGGTTTTGTTTTTAAAAAGGCACAAAAATTAAAAACGATAAAATCTCAAGTTATCAATGCTATTTTAACTAGCAGAAGAAATAAAGCAATAAACCAAATTCTTAAATTTGTAACTATAGTACCTCAGAGTGCTCATGAGATAAATCAACAATTACCAGTAAATGAATTATTTAATATGACTAAACGAAGTTGTGCTGTCTTAAATTCATTAGGGTATACAAAAAGATTAAGAAAAAGAGTTGCAAAACTGTTAGTTTTCAAAATAAAAAATAATAAAAAAAGAAAGTATGTACAAAAACATATCTTAAGTGAATTGAATTTAAAACAAAAAAATAAACAAACACAGATCATAAAAAATAAATTATTAGTTAGAGTATTATCTAATAATATAAATGAGTTTTTTACTTATTCAAGAAGAATCTTAAATTGGTTAAAATTTTTCCAAAGCCAACAAACAGTCGTATATAAGAAAATAGTATTTGGAAATAATTTGGCAAAAAGTAAACAGAGAACATTACAACAATTAAATCGAACTTTTACAAATAGTTTATTAAAAGTATCTTCGTTAATTTTACAAGAATCAAATAATACCTTTACGATGAAAGATCAATTAAAACAATCGTTTACAGCTTTTCTACATCAAAATAGTACTGGAATGTTATTTACGAAACAAAAACAACTAAGTAGAATTAAATTCATATCAAGAAGAATACGTAATAAACGAAAATTACGAATGGTAATTAAACGTAATGGAAAATCAAAATTTGTTGGTTTAGGAATCATATTACGAGCTCATTATCGAAGAGTAAGACAATTAAACATGAATAATTCGAAGTTACAACCAATTGTTGAATCAATAGGAATGACGGGAAAATTAATAAATGGAGAAGAAGCCCCAGTATTTCCTTTAAATAATTGGATGAATGTAATTAAGAATAAAACACAATTAGCAGTTATTGCAGATGGAGTAAAAGTTCTAAAAGTTAAGCATATGAATTTAAATATGAAAAAATTATATAAACACATATGTTTAAAAAATAGATATTATGCAAAAAAAAAGAAAGTAATGAAACAACCAAAAAAAATAGTTTTTCGAAAAAGTATTCAGAAATTTACTAAATCGAACAAACGAAAAAAAAATAAAGTTGTAAGTTATAATCATGATAAATCCAGAAGAAAAAGAACTTTAAATCTGGATGAAAAAGTAACAAATTTTCAAAAAACTCAATGGCAAAAATTATTTCTGAAACGAAGTGTTTCAAAAAATGCATATTTACAAATACTTGCAAATTTTGATTTTGGAAATCAACAGACTATTATTCCAGATTTACTCGTAGAATTACAAAATCAAATCGCTAAGGAAAATGAAACCAATGATAGTAATAATATTAGTGATATCGATAGTGATACTATTATAACTACTAGTAACTTACGAAGTAAAAATTTAAAACACGTAGTAAACGGGGTTAATGAAGTTAATTATAAATATAGTAAATTGCATCAACAATGGCGTAATATATTATTATTAAAAAAAAGATTGAGAAAAGGAGGGATTACGAAGAAAAAAAAAGCGTTAATTCAAAAGTTACTTGAAAATGGAAATATAACTAAAAAAGGAAGTATTTATAAGAGATTAAAAAAAGTATGTAAAGTAATAAATGTAACAAATAATCTAAACATAATAAGAAAGCCTCAAGTAAAAAAAGTAAGAAAAACCCGTCTTCATAAAGATGTCAAAGAGAGAAAAGTAGAACAAAAAGGAAGATTCAAAAAAAAAAGATTTATAAAAATAAGAGCAAAAAGCGAGAATCCTAAATGGCGAAAAAAAAAAAGAAAAAGAAGTAAAGGAAGACGAGCAAAAATATTAAAATTTAGAAAGATAATTAAAGTACCATATTTTATTAGACCAAGAATTATAAATCAACGAGGTTTAAGAAAATATATGCAAAAATGTAATGCACGACGATTATTTAAAGTGAAATTACCTAAACAACAATTACGAATAAAAAAAAAACAATTAAGTAAGGTAAAAAAAGCACAAATCGTTTTAAAATTACTAAATAAGTATTTTAAAAATGAAGAAAAAGTTCAAATAGTAAATTGGTTACAAAATCAAAAAATAAGTCAATTAAAAAATAAAAGATATGTTACACAAAAGGTAAAAAATTTTTTAAAAGAATATATAAAAGCATGTTATGTAACAGAATTAAATATAAAAACTTTAAGTAGTCGACAAAAAGAAAATAAGTTAGTCAAAGCATATATTACTACAGAATTAGATAATAATACATTAAAAGGAGATTTATTAGAAGTATATGGTCAAGTAAAAAAACAACCAAATAGTTTTCAAACACAAATAAAAAAAGTAAGAAAAAGAATACGAACAGTTAAACGAAAACAAAATTGGAAACCACGAAAAATAAGAAGTATTTGGAAATTAAAAAAAAGTAGACGAAAGGTACTTGAAAGAATTCGTTCAATTTATAGTAAAGGAGTAAAATCTCGATTTAAATATAAAAAACGAAAATTAAGCCTTAAAAGATCGAAAAAAATCTCAAGAAAAATAATAAAAGCACATCGACGAGCAAAAAAAGCAGGAGTAAAAATAAATAAACATTTAATTATAGCAAGTTATTATTATTATTTTAAAAAATTACGATATGATAGAATTGTATTAGATAAATTAAATTATAAACAACGACATTTAAGCATATCAAATCAAAGTAAAAGTAAATTAAGTAAATTTTTATTATATTTATTAATGAGAGTATACTTAAAAAAAAGTTTATATAAACGAACAAATATCAGAAAAGGATTACGACGATTAAAACAAACAAGTACAAAAAATCAATTAGCAGTTCGATTAAAAATATTAGGAAAACATTTAAAACGATTTACAAAAGGAATCACAAGTCAATCGAAAAAATATATAGGAGCAGTTAAGAAAACAATCTTAATAAAAGTATTAATAAAAGTATTAAGAAGTTTATTACAAACACAAATAAGAACAAAAAAAGACGCTAAAAGAAGACGAAAAATAAAAGAAATAATAAAAATCTTTTTATATCCATTATTAATAAATAAAAGACAAATACAAAAAGTAAGATTACGAAAAAAAAATAAAATATATTTATTAATGGCACAAATCTTTTTATATAATGTTAAACAATTAGTAACGAGTGTTAATTATAGTATAAATTTTTTTGGAATAACAGGATCAAGTATTACTGCAGAATATGTATTAAGAAGATTAAGAGAACGGTTAATGACATGTCATAAACATGGAGGTTGGTTTTTAACGAGTATACAGAAAAAATTAATGCGTTCAAAACATGTAGTAGGATTTAAATTAAAATTTTCAGGACGTATTACAGGAAATTCAATGGCCCAAAAAAATATAATAAAAAAAGGAATAATTGGAAATAGTAATATGAATGTTTATATTGATTTTGCCCAAGATAATATAGTAAGAAAACATGGAAAATGTGGATTAAAATTATGGATTGTAAGAAATCTATTAACATATATGCCATATAAATATGTATATACATATAATTTTAAAAATTAAAAAAAATGAAAATACCAAATAGACAAAAATTTACAAAAAATCATAAAAGAAAATTAAAAACAAAAGAAAGTAGAAAAACAGGATTAGTATTTGGAAACTATGGTATCAAAGCCACAGAAACTGGATATTTAAAAATGAAACAAATGGAACGAATTAAAGGAGATTTAGTAAAAAAATTAAAAGATAATATGGATATTTATTTTAATTTTTATCCTGTATTTGGTTTAACAAATAAAGGAACCGCTCGAATGGGAGCAGGAAAAGGAGATGTATCAGAATGGTACGTTTTAGTAAAAAAAGGAAGTATAGTAGTCGAATTTATCAAATCACGAATGACTGCAGGAGAAATGCAGAAAGTAATTCGGTATACTGCAAATAAATGGCCAATTAAAATAAAAATGACACAAATCAAACAAGGATTATATGAAAAACATTTATGATAATTAAAGGTAGTAATTTTAGTGTAATGGATAATTCAGGTGCCAAAAAAGTGCAGTGTATACAAACGTTAGAAGGAAAAAAACCAACAAGCTTATTACGAGTAGGGGATAAAATTGTGGTTGTAATAAAAAAAATGGAAAAAGTAACAGGAGTAAAATTAAAAGTAAAAAAAAGTGATGTATGTTATGCAGTTATTGTAAAAAGTAAACAACCTGTAAGACGAAAATCAGGTATAACAGTAAAAGCGGTAGAAAATGGAGTAATTTTATTAAATAAAACAAAAGAACCAATAGGGACTCGATTAACAGGAGTAGTATTTAAAGAGGCGAATCGAAATGCATTATTAAAAAATGTCTCACTATCAAAATTTATAATTTAATGGATATCTTACAAACATATAAAGCAAGAATATTAAATAAATATTTATTAAATACGTTTAGTAGTTTACATGGAAATACGGTAAAAACGATTGCTGTAGACAAAGTAATGGTAAAAATGAATTATAGAAAGAAAAAAAAAGAAGTTTATCAATTAATGGAATTAGTAAGTTTATTTGAACAATTAACAGGAGAAAAACCATTAATAAAAATAAATGAAAGTACAGAAAAAAATAATGTAGTAAAATTAGAAGATTTTCAATTATCGGTACGATTACAAAAACAAAAAGCACTATTTTTTATAAATGCATTATGTTATGTAGGATTAGGAGAAAGAAAACATTTTACATTAAAAGAATCAAATAATATCGATTTAGAGGCATTAACTTTAAATTATCGATATAAAAATTTAAAAATCTTTCGGCCATTATTGGTACGAAAAGATATGAATTTAGAAGCAAAAGTAGCGATTGAAATTCGATATAAACCAATAGGAATAAGTAAAGGAATATTAACAAAATATAAATTTTATTTATTAAAAAAAAATGAATTTAAAATAAAATAATGAAAATAATAAGAAAAAATAAAAAAGATAAAGAAAGAAGAGAACAATATAAACAAGCAGAACAAATGAAAAATATGTATAAAATGTTACGACGAAATGAATTATTAGATCAAGAAACACGAAATTATTTTAATATGCAAGTAACAAGTAGTGAAAAAAATAGTTCAATAAGTCGAATAAAAAATAGATGTGTGGAAACTGGACGATCAAGAGGAATAATTAGTGCATATCGAATATCACGATTACGATTTAGAGAATATATGAAAATGGGATTAATCAGTGGAGTAAAAAAAAGAAGTTATTAATGAAAAAAATCCAAAATGTATTTGCAGCAATAAAAACAGGATTATTAGCCAAAGCAACCTGTGTAACAGTAAATGGCTCAAAACGTGTCTTTGAAGTCTTATCAGCATTTGAAAATGAAGGACTAATTAGAGGATTTCAAATTATCGATATCAAAACAAATAAAGTAAGTATTTATTTAAAATATAAACAAGATATGACAAGTTTATTATCACGAATCAAAGCGGTGTCTGTAAATAAAGAAAAATTATATTTAAAAGGAAAGGTATTAACAAAATTTTATCCAAGAGTTAATTTATATTTTATTGAAAGTAAATTTGGTTTAAAAACCTTACCACAATTACAATTACGAAATAAAATGTTAAAAACACCAATAGGAGGGGAAATAAAATATATAATTGAAATAAATAAAGTTAATCCAAAATTACAAGAATTAATGAAAAAGAAAAATGAAATATAGTCAAAATAAAAGTTTAAATACATTTGAAATTGAATATAAAATAGCAAATAAAGCTGTACAAATAAAAAGTAGTGGTAAAATGGGAGTCATTACAAAAGAATTAAAATTAAAAGAATCGGTAATACAGGCAAATAATACTTATTATTTAAAAAATCATGGGGATAGTCGAATAATTATCGGAACAATGAAACAACAAATCCAAGGAGTTTTAGCTGGTTTTTGTATTGAATTAAAATTAGTGGGATTAGGATATGTGGTTCATAAGGTTGGAAATACGTTAGTTTTAGATGTAGGATATAGTCATTATCGAAGTTGTGTTATACCAGTAGATGTAGTAGTGAAATTAGAAGGATCACAAATTATTTTATATAGTATAAATAAAGAAAAAGTAACAACATTTGCAAGTTTATTAAAAACATTTAAAAAAGTGAATATGTATAAAGGTACTGGAATTTTAGGTATTAATCAAATAATTAAATTGAAAAAAGGAAAAGTAAGATAAAATGGGAATTGTAATTGGAAAAATTGAATTAAATAGTGAAAAACAAATAATAGGAGAATTAAAAAAAAAAATAAAAGGAATAAATTTAAATGTCGCACAAAAAGTCATAATGTTAAGTGGAAATGTTGCAAGTTTAAAAGGAAATACTTTATTAAAAAGTCAAGAAAAACAAATTCTTGAGATCTTACAAAGCTTTAAAGGTTTATATGATTATACATATGGATTAAAAGTAGAAGCATTAGATAAAATACGACGGTTAGAAAATGTCTATCGATATATTCGAGTAATTAAGGGATATCCAATAAAAGGAAGAACCAAAAGTAATGCAAATACAGCAAAACGACAAGCAAGTCCTGGAGGAAATAAAAAATTAAAAATAATGGATATCTTAAAGAAAAAACCAACAAATCGAAAAGAACGACGAATCTTTAATAAAATTAAAAAATTACAAGATAAACATAATAAACAACAACAAAAAAATAAAAAAAGTAAAAAATGGAAAACAAAAAAATAGCACATCGAGTAAGACAGGAAATGTTTGAAGAAAAAATAGATAGATTAGATTTAATTTTTACAAAATATGTTGAATATAAATTTCCTTTATATTTATTAGGGAAATTATGGTTATATAAATTTGTAAGACGAAAATTTAATTTAATAGGTCCTTTAAATGAGCAATTCTTAAGTCCATATTTACACTTTAATTTATATTTTAATAAAACAAAAGCACGACACGAAACTTTAAAAGTTTATTTTAGAAAAATTGGATTTGTTTTATTACATGTTTGTTATTTAAGTTGTATTGCATATTATGATAGTTTTTTATATGCAAAAGTAATGCATGACTGGTTAGAAGAAATTATGAGAACACGATATTAAAAAAGATGAGAACAGCAAATATATTTACACAAATAACACAGATAAATACTACAAATGATGTAGTTTCATTCCGTAACACGACAGGTAAAAGAGTTATTATTTCTTTTACATTAAAGACACAATATAGACAATTTAGTAATGTAACAAATAATATAAGACCACAAGTACTTAATTTAAAGGAAAAGGGCATTGAAAATCGAAAGAAGCTTGTAAATTCGCAATCTCTTTCTTTTTTTAAAACCACAGCACAGGCCATCGAATCACAATTAAATAGTGGTAACCTGTTAGCAAGCTCACAAAGTATAGAGGAAATAAAAAATATTAGTTTACCAGTTGATTTAAATAAAAACGTAATTCGATTCAAAAAACGAAAGTTATTAACGGCATATTTAAAACAATTACAAATAAAGAAATTAAATGCTGTCAAATTCACATTTAAATTAAAAAATCGATTATTAAATCGAAAAACCGTAGTTGTTTCTTATACACCTAAAGTGAATAATACGAATAAAGTTAATTTCTTACAACAATTATTAACTTTTAAACAAAAAGTTGCAAAGCACTATGCTATAACTAAGATTTCAAATAAAAATCAAACAATGTTTCTAAATACACATGGAATTTTTAGAAATCAAAAAGTATTCAAGCGAAGCAAACTAAAAATGTTACATCAACAAAAAGTTAGTATAAAATTACTTCAAAAAGTACTTCGATTTCAAAAACAAAGATATAGTATTTTAAAACCGCATAATAAATTTGATAGTATTTTAACAGCTCTAATGGCCGACTGTAATCCAAAAAAAAGAATGAAAAAGAATTCTTTACCTATAGATATAAATCATAGAACGGAAATTTCACAACAACAAAAAGATAGTGATTTAGAAGGGCTTTTAACAAAATATAAAGTTAAAACACAAGAATTAATAACAAAGATTACAAAAAAACAAAGACGGTTAAAATATTATCTTATATTGACCCAACTTCGAGTACAAAAAGATTTAAGTAAAGGAAATGAAGTAGAAAAAAAACAAGAAATCCAAAAAAAGAATGAACAAAAACAACAAAAAAGTATTCAAACACAATTTATAAAAAAAGTATTAACAGGGGTATTACAAAAAAATGAACAACAACAAGAGACTCAAAAAGCTTTAATTATAAAAATTTTATTAAATATCTTAAGAAGAAAGGGTGAAGTAACAGGTGAAGGGAATATGGATATTACATATCCATACTTAAAAGAGGTAAAGAAAAAACAAAGACAACTCCAAATGGCTTATGTTGCAGCAAATATAAAAATGAAATTAGTAAATGATTTTATTGACTATAAAGGAGATTCACGATTATGGGGAATTCATGTAAATTTAATAAAAAGTAGAAATCAATATTTAAATATTATTGAAACCCAATTCGAAAATGAAGAGAATGTGTATCAAAATCCAATATATAAGACAAAATTAGTACCATTACGATCAGAAGTGGAGTATTTAAAGAAAACAAGATATATGAAATATGGTGTGAATAGTCGAAATAAAATTACAATTTTAAATAATGTAATGGAAAGTGACAAAAAATTATATAATTTAAGATTACCAAAACAACGAGTACAAGTACCTACATTATTAACTATATATAAAAATGTAAGAGAATGTCTTAGTGGAACAAGAGCACAAGGAAAAAAAGAGGAAGATCGAGCAATTTATCAGTTTGTAATGAAACTTGAAAAATTAAAAAGAAATCGAAATCGAAAACAAAGTAAATTACGAATTTCTAAACAACAAGAAATTCAACCTCAAAAGGAGGAAAGTGTAAAAAAAGAAAAAGTTGAACAAATACCATTAAGACAAGGAGTATTAAGAATAACTTTAAAAAGAAGAAATATGTTTTTAGTATGTCAAAATAAAAGTACAAAACATGTAGATACATCATTAACAGCACGACAAGAATATTATAGAATCTATAATACAAAAGATTTCGATGCAATAACACAAAAAGGTAAAAAAGACCTAAAAGCAACAACAGTAAAACCAAAAGGGCCGATTGGACGATTTATTTCAACAGAAGTATTTAGAAGAAGAGTAATAACACAAGCACTTTTAAATTTAAGAGCGCAAATTAAATATAATGTATTAGATATAGAAATACGAAATCCAACAAGCAATCCATTAATAAAAACAATATTATATAAAAATTGGTATGTATATAAAAATCAAGGATTACTTCGAATGTACAAATTTACAAAAAATAAAGCACATGGAAGTATGAGACAGAAAAAAGCAAGAAGATTATAAGAGAGAAAGAAAGTAAGGAGAGAGAAACCCAATAACTCAGTTGGTTAGAGTGTTCGTTTGATAAGCGGAAAGTCAGAGGTTCGAATCCTCTTTGGGAGAAACCTAATAACTCAGTTGGTTAGAGTGTTCGTTTGATAAGCGGAAAGTCAGAGGTTCGAATCCTCTTTAGGAGAAGAAAAATAGTGAGGGTATAGCTTAAGTGGTTAGAGTATTGGATTGTGACTTCAAAGATACCGGTTCGAGTCCGGTTACCTTCCCAAAAGAAAGTAAGGAAAGAAATGTTAATACGATTTAAAATAAATGAAATAGAATGTGAAGTGGATGAGGAAAAAGAAGATTTAACAATATTACAAGCATGTACGGCAAATGGAATAGAAATTCCAAGATTTTGTTATCATGAAAAATTAACAATAGCAGGAAATTGTCGAATGTGTTTAGTATATGTTACAAATGAAGAAAAATTATTAGCTGCGTGTGGTATTCCGTTAGATGAGAATTTTGACGATGAAAGTATCGAAACAGAAATAGATGAAATATTAAAAGCACGAGAAGGAGTAATGGAATTTTTATTAATTAATCATCCATTAGATTGCCCTATATGTGACCAAGGAGGAGAATGTGACTTACAAGAACAAACAATTGCTTATGGTTTAGATACAGGACGATTTTATATAAAAAAAAGAGCTGTTGAAGTAAAAGCATTTGGACGATTAATAAAAGGGATCATGACACGATGTATCCATTGTACACGATGTGTTCGATTCTTAACGGAAATAGCAGGTGTAAATGAATTAGGAGTTTTAGGTCGAGGTTATAATATGGAAATCGGAACTTATAAAAAAAATGTAATAATTGAAAGTGAATTATCAGGTAATATTATTGATTTATGTCCTGTTGGAGCCTTAACATCAGCAGTATATGCATATAAAGGACGTCCTTGGGAATTAAAAAATATAAAAGGAATTGATATTTTTGATACAGTATTAACACCAATTAATTATCAAGTAAAAGGAGGAGAAATCTTTCGAATTTTACCAAGAATCAATGATCGATTAAATGAAGAATGGATTACAGATAAAGTGCGATTTCATTATGAAAGTTATAAAATAATTGAAAAAATGCGTAAGGATACACCAAGTTATAAAATTCAAGCCAATAAATTTATAGAATTAAGTTGGAAAACCGCATTAAAAATGGTATTTAAAGTATTATTAAATAAAAAAAATAAAGTAGATTTAATAATAGGATCAAAAATTAATAGTACAAATTTACGTATTTATAAAGAATTAATGAACCGATTAGGAAGTAAAAATTATATAACAGAAAATGGGTTACTATTTAAAAAATTTAATTATGATTTTAGAGAAAATTATATTAATAGTAATGATTTATATAATGTTGATCAAAATGATTTAGTTTTACTATGTGGAATAAATTTACGAGTAGAAAGTCCATTATTAAATATAAAATTACGAAATATAAATTTTGGAGATGATGAAATTGAAACCAGAAAAAAAATAGGAATTATTGGAAATAAATTTGATTGGAAACAAGAAAGTGAATATTTAGGATCAACAGTAAATAGTATGTTAAAGGTATTTGAAGGACGATTTCCATATTGTCAACAAATAAAAAAAAGCAAAGCACCATTAATTCTAGTAGGATCAAGTTTATTATCACGAATCGCAATTTCATTACAAGAAATCCGAGCAGCCTTTGAAATAGCAAGCAATATAAAACCAGAAAATGTATTATTAATAACTCAAGGTGCAAATTTTGGAATGGCATTAGAGGAAGGTATTTTTAAAGAAAATTTTAGTAAAGGAGGAAATGTATTATATAGTATTGATAGTAATGAATATAAAGTATCAAAAACAATTAATTATATAATCTATCAAGGAATACTAAATGATACCTTTGAAAATAAAATTGATTTATATTTACCAAGTAAACATTATTTTGAAGATTTTGAAAGTGATCGAGAAATTTATGTAAATACTTTTGGACAAAGAAGTGAAATAGAAAAATTACGAATAAGTAAAGGAAATAAAATAAAAGAAAATAGTATGATAGGATATATACAATTAATGTATTTAAATAAAAAAGAAATGAATAGAAAAGAAAAAGAACAAAAAGAAATTAAAATAACCTATAGAGGAATAAAACAAAAAGAAAAACGACAAGTAAAAATAAATAAAAATTTAACAATAAATAATATAATTGATAATTATTATATGACAGATATAAATAGTAGATTAAGTAAAAATTTAATGATAACAGGACAATTAAGAAAAGAAAAAAAAATAATGGAAGCTGGTAGTTGGAAAAATAAAACATGTATATAATAAATTTAATATTACCATTAATAGGAAGTATAATAACGGGATTATTTGGACATAAATTAGGAAATAAATTAAGTATTCAAATAGCAGTTGGATGTATGATGTTAACAGCATTATCTAGTTTATATATTGGATATGAAATTTTATTATGTAATAGTGTAGTTCATTTTAAATTAAGTACTTGGATGCAAGTAGGAAGTTTAAATGTGGAATATGGATTATTATATGATAGTTTAACTAGTATAATGATTATTGTTATTACATGTATTTCAAGTATGGTACATTTATATTCAATGGATTATATGAAAGCGGATCCTCATAAAACAAGATTTTTTTCATATTTATCTTTATTTACTTTTTTTATGATGTTATTAGTAACTGCTGATAATTTTGTTCAATTATTTTTTGGATGGGAAGGAGTAGGAATAATGTCATATTTATTAATTAATTTTTGGTATACCAGATTACAAGCAAATAAATCCGCATTAAAAGCTGTAATTTTAAATCGATTTGGAGATTTTGGATTATTTTTTGGAATTTTATTAGTATTTTTAGTATTTAAAAGTGTTGATTTTTCTGTAATTTTTACAGTAGCACCTTTTATTACAGAATATACAATAAATTTATTAGGATATGAAGTAAATGCAATTACCTTAATTGGCAGTTTCATTGTAATTGGGGTTGTAGGAAAATCCGCACAATTAGGATTACATATGTGGTTACCAGATGCAATGGAAGGACCAACACCAGTATCAGCATTATTACATGCTGCAACAATGGTAACAGCTGGAGTTTTTTTAGTTTTACGAACATCACCTTTATTAAGTTATTCAATAACGATCTTAAATATATTAACGATAATTGGAGCATTAACAACTTTATTTGCAACCACAATAGGAATTGTTCAAAATGATATAAAAAGAGTAATTGCATATTCAACATGTAGTCAATTAGGATATATGATATTTGCATGTGGATTATTAAATTATAATGCAAGTATCTATCATTTAACAACACATGCCTTTTTTAAAGCATTATTATTCTTAAGTGCAGGATCCGTAATACATGGATTAAATGATGAACAAGATATGCGAAAAATGGGAGGACTAGTCAATTTAATGCCATTAACATATCAATGTATGTTAATAGGAACATTAGCATTAACAGGATTTCCATTTTTATCTGGATATTATTCAAAAGATATTATATTAGAAACTAGTTATGCAACGTATTATTGGGAAGGAACTTTTGCAGCAATTATTGGTTATGTTGCAGCATTTGGAACAACCTTTTATTCATTCCGATTATTAATTTTAACATTCTTTAATAAACCACGAATGCAATATAAAACGATTGCTGGGGTACATGAAGCAAGTACAAATATGGTAATTCCTTTAGTAATTTTAGCAATTTGTAGTATTTTTATTGGATATTTAACAAAAGATTTATTTGTTGGATTAGGAACACCTATATGGAATAATTCTTTTTTTGCTTATCCATATAATAATTTAATTTTAGAATCCGAAGTTCTACAACGAGAATTAAAATTATTACCTTTATTTGCCTTTATTTATGGAGTATTAACTCCAGTATTATTTTATTTTAATTTAAAAGAAGATCGAATGGTACATTTAATTAAAAATCCAATAGCAAAAGAAAGTTATTTTTTTTTTGTAAAAAAATGGTATTTTGATTTCTTATCACGAGTTCTTATCGCTGTACCTTTTTTTCATTTATCTTATGATGTTATGAATAAAGATTTAGATAAAGGATTATGGGAACAAATTGGAGTTACTGGAGTAGCAACTGCTTTAGTCAATGAATTTACAGAATTCAAATTAAATAATGAAATAACACTTTCTACTTATATAAGTTATATAGTACAAGCAATTTTATTAATAATTTTTGTAGGAATTTTTTCATTTATGATTGGATTTCTTTATGTTGAATTATTTGTTATTCTTGGTGCTCTTTATCTTTGTTTACCAAAAATAAAATAAAAAAAAACAGACGCGTAAAGCAATACACCTTTTTTTAATATTTAATAAAAAAAAGTGGTTAAGGGGATATGGTTATAAATTTTCTGAAAGAAAAAAATAACGGTAATAATTTTAAGAAATTTAAAGTTGACGAGGTCTTGTCCTGCCTAGTCCCCGAAAGTAAGACAAAAGGGAATTAATTAGGTAAAGCTAATTTAATGAAACATTCGATCTGAGAAAATAACTTACTTTAAGACGAAAGTTATGTTATATAAGAGCAATTTATATGGGTAATAGATAGAAGAGATATTAGCGTATATAATTAATATGATTGTTAAAAATGTAAGAAAAGAGTAACAGAAGGAAAAATGAATGAATAAAGAAGTACTAAGATAAAATAATTATATTAATATAATTATTTTAGAAAAGGAATTGGTCGGTTTAGGTAACTCAGTTGGTTAGAGTGAAAGACTGAAAATCTTTAAGTCGGTGGTTCGAATCCACTCCTAGACACTTAGAAAAAAGTGTTCTGGAAATTTTAAAAGTGGTGAAAATAGGAAAATGCGAATAAGAAAAAATATAACAAAATTTATAAAAAGAGCATATATTGATATGGGAGAATTAAAACAAGTGAAAGGATATACGAAAACACGATTAAATATAATATCGAATAAGGTATTTTTATTAAAGCAGGAATTATATCCATTAAAGAAACAAAAAAAAGTAGGAAAATTAAAAAAAAAACGGGTAACAACGTATACCCGAAAAAAATTGAAAAGAATACTTTCATTATTATTTAGAATTGGTGGAAAAATTTATAGAAGGAAAATTAAAAAGAAAAAAATAAATTTAAAAAAAAAAGAAGAACACTTTACAAATAATTTAATATTATATAGATTGTTTAGAAAATTTTATATAAATTTAAAATTAAAACAATTTAAAAGATTATATAAAAAATATAAAGGAAATGAAAAAATAATTATACAGCAATTAGAAAAACGAATAGATATGATATTATTAAGAAGTGGATTTGTACGAAGTATCTATGAAGCACGACAATTAATTAATCATAAACATATTTTAGTAAATGGAAATATTGCCAGAATTCCAAGCTATACATTAAATGTAGGTGATATAATTAGTATAAAAGAAGGAAGCCATAAACAGAATTTAATTCATCGATTAAAAAAAATATTATTACCAAAAGTAGTACCAGAACATAAAAAGAATTTAATTCATCGATTTGTTAGCAAAGGGATGGATAAATATAAATATAACTATAAACAAAAGTATCAACCGAATGATAAAGCGAAGTATCAACAAAATTATAAATACCAAGCAAAAAGAAGAAGAGAGAGTAAAAAAAAGAGAAGAATAAGAGCAACAGGGCCAAAGTATTTGGAAATATCACATGCATTACTATTAATAAGTTTAATAGAAGAACCAAAATTAACAGCAATAAAATATCCATTTACATTACAACCAGAAAATAATATAAAATTTATTAGTTTATTAAATAAATATAAACGAATAAGATAAAAAGAAAAAGGAATTCCCACTTGGCGAAATGGTAGACGCGATAGACTTAAAATCTATTTCTATATAGAGTATCAGTTCAAGTCTGATAGTGGGGACCTGAAAAAAGGAAAAATCAAATTGAAAAAGATGATAAAAAAAATAAAAGGAAGAGAAAGAGTTCATTTAATAGGATGTAATATGCAATATATATATAAAACAGAATTCCATATAGGAGAATATGCATGGAGATGGAACCCAATGCTAAAAAGTTTTATATATAAAGAAACAAATAGAATTCATCTAATAAGAATACCAGCATTTTTAACTGTAATAAGTCAAGCATTAAAACTAATTACAGAAGTAATGCGATTGAGAGGAAAAGTATTAATAGTGGCAAATAGTTTAGTAAATGGAAGGGTAATTGATACATTATTAAAAAAATCAAGACAACCAGCAATAAGAACAAGATATTATGCAGGAGGAGTAACAAGAAGAAAAGAAAATATTAGACAATATTTAGAAATTCAAAAAGGATTAACAAATGTGAAAGTCAAATCAAAATATTTAAGTCAATTAGTAGGAGTAAAAGGATTAATTCGAAAACCAGCATATATATTGATTTTAGATGCAGTACAAGGACAATATTTATTAAATGAATGTCAAGTATTAGGAATACAAACAATTGGATGTGGAGATACAACATTAAATTTACCAAAAATTACATATCCATTAATTGGGAATTTTAAAAGTAGAGAAAAGAGAAGTGCATTATTATTATTAATGTATCATGCAATGTTTGAAGGAATGCGTCAAGAAACTTCAATCTTTGTTGAATATTATAATAAATACACAAGAATAAATACAGAAGTGAGAAATCTACTGAAAAAAAAAGGAATAAGAGAAACTTATGAACAAAAGATAATGAAAAATTATCAACAAAGAAGAACAAGAAAATAAGAAAGAAGTATGAATTTAATAGATTTAATATTAATAGCAATTTATGTAATAGGAATATCGGGTTTAATTTTTAATAAAAATAATATAATCAATATATTAATAATATCAGAATTAAACTTAGGAACATTAGGGATGTTATTTGTATTGGCATCCGTCGAATTAAATGATATATTAGGGGAATTAAGTGGATTATATATATTAACGTTTACAGCTGCAGAATCAGCAATAGGATTAGCAATAGTAGTAATCTTATATAGTAAAACCGGAATAATCAATATAAGAAACTTAAATAAATTAAAAGGTTAAGGAAACGAGCAGAAAATACTGTGGAAAAAAAATGGAAACCTTTTCTGATATGGCGAAATTGGTAGACGCGGGGGTCTTAGAAGCCTTTCTATAAATAGGTGGGAGTTCAAGTCTCCCTATCAGGAGGAGTTTTCATGTGCTACGGGGGGATATAGTTGAAATTGGTATAATATGGGTGTTGCATACCCGAGTTATGGGTTCGAGGCCCATTGTCTCCAAAGCTCTTTTCGTCTAGTGGTTAGGACATTGGCTTTTCATGTCAATAACATGAGTTCGATTCTCATAAGGAGCAC